AACAGGTCAATACCTACCTATACCTATACATAGTATGTAGGTACAGGTATACTATAGGGATATCGCACGAAGCCTTCGAACTTTTACACACAAACAAGGATTGATTCGTACATGGCGTATATATATTAATATATTAATATTATACGAGTATATCCGATGTGCTACAGATATTGAATCTGTGTGACCTTCTAGTAAGGTCTTCCTTCTTCCTACTAGCCACCGTGCCAAACTTGCACAGAGTATTATAATATTAATAGAAAGGACAGGGAACGCTTAAGAGTAGCTAAGCGTTAAAAAATAAAAAAGAGCCTGGGCTCTCCTCAAATAGGATTTGAACCTACGACCAATCGGTTAACAGCCGACCGCTCTACCACTGAGCTACTGAGGAATAACGAAGGTTTAAATTCCAATTTAATATATGGTCAATACTCGGGTCTTTGACTCGACCTATGACATCAACGATTAGTAAACTGAAAAACTCAATGCAAAGGTTTCTTCGAGACTAGTGGGACAACTCACCTCCTCGCCTTCCTATGTATAATGTATAATACAGGTTATATTATAGGTATAAAAGGTCATGATAGCAATCCCTTTTTATTTCCCCGGACCCTGGCAAGAGGTGGTGGTCAACCACCACCACAGCCCTCCTTTAGACGCATATTGAGAAATTGATAAAGTGCTGCAGGTCTGTCATTGGGCATAGTATGCTTACTATGCCCAAAGGGGCAACATGGGTTAGTTTATAGAATATGTATATCTTATCCCATCTGCCCGGGGATTTTGGTAGATGCAGTAGTGGAAAGTGACAAAGGGTTAGAATGGATCTCATATCGACGATCGTACCTTTACCGATACCGAATCAATCACTATTTGTCTTTCTTTTTTTTTTTAGCATTAAAAAAAAAATATAAAAATCATCTTTATCCCTATATATTCTAGTTCAATATAGAATAATAATATATTAATATATATATAGATATACATGATAAAAAAACAAATATAAATATATAGGAAGATATACGTCCTCCTCCTAGACATCTCATTCCCTCTCCTACAAAAAGACCTAAAATCCCTACTCCATTTGGGATTCCATCAATTGCCCATTGATCAAATGAATTACTTTTTTCAGCTAATCTTCGTAGACCTCTAGTTAAGATTATGTCATAATATATATCTATATAAGCTCGATGATATGACCAATTATATATCATATTAATCGATTGGTCTGAGATAATCCTAATTGTTTTATGATATACATTTTGTGATAAGATGTTAATAGGTTTAGATAGAACATAGGCCATCAATATACCGGGAAATACTATACCAACTGAGGGGATTGCATCTGTGAAAGATTCAAACAAATTTTTTGGATGGTTCTCATCGAAATGGTTCATTGATGAACTCAACCATTGAAATAATATAAAATAATTCATTTGGCCTCGGAAAAAAGGAACTCCTATCAATCCAACAAACAGAGTCAATATGCCCAATATAACTAAAGGCAATAGCATTGTGTTGCCCGATTCTTTCGGATATCCAAAATATCCTTTATGTACGAAAGAATAAGTAGCAACAAAACCTCTATTCTTTTTATTTTTTGAAAATCCTTCGATCTTATTCAAAATTTGGAATGCTTCTTTGGAGAAGGAAGTATTACTATTACTTCCTGTAATTTGATTTGAGAGAGAATTCACTCTCGTTTTAGTTTTACTTAATGTCCTGGATCCCTCCTCTCCCCACATAGAAGTCGAATATAATGTAATATGGTTGTTATATAAATTAACAAAATTTATACGAAAGTCCCCTTCAAAAGTAAGTAAATACATACGAAACATATAAAAGGCAGTTAATCCTGCTGTGAACCAAGTTATCCCTCCTAAAATGGGGGAATATAACTTACTATCACTAAGAATTTGGTCTTTGGACCAAAAACAAGCAAAAGGCGGAATACCAGAAAGAGAAAGTGTCCCTAAAAGAAATGTAATTCCTGTAATTGGCATATATTTCCTCAAACCACCCATAAAAGCCATATTCTGACTTTTACCAGGACAATATCCAACAATGGGTTCCATGGAATGGATAACTGATCCAGATCCTAGGAACAATAATGCCTTGGAATAAGCATGTGTAATCAAATGGAACAGAGCGGTTCGATAGGAACCTATACCTAGAGCTAACATCATATAACCTAATTGAGACATAGTGGAATAAGCCAAGCCTCTTTTAAGATCTTTTTGAGCGAGAGCCATAGTAGCTCCCAATAGAGCTGTTATTCCACCTATCCAAGAGATAAGACTCATTATTAAAGGTAAAGCTCTGAAAAGAGGAAACAATCGAGTTACAAGAAAAATTCCTGCTGCTACCATAGTAGCGGCATGTATAAGAGCTGAAATAGGAGTAGGTCCTTCCATAGCATCAGGTAACCATACATGAAGTGGAAATTGTGCAGATTTGGCTACTGGACCTGAAAATAAGAGAAAAGTACACGAAGTAACAAAGAATGAACTAACCCCATCAACGGCAATCAATTCGTTTAATTTTTCGGACAAATATTTAAATTCGAAACTACCCGTGACCCAATAAAAACCTAAGATTCCTAATAAGAGTCCAAAATCTCCCACACGATTAGTTATAAATGCTTTTTGACAAGCATTAGCCGCACTGGGTCGTGTAAACCAGAAACCTATCAATAAATAGGAACATATTCCCACTAATTCCCAAAATATATATATTTGTAGTAAATTAGGACTAATAACTAGTCCTAGCATAGAAGCATTGAAAAAGTTGAGATAAGCAAAAAACCTAACATACGTTTTATCATGAGACATATAGTTATCACTGTAGATCATAACCATGGTTCCAACTGTTGTAACTAAAACTAACATAATGGAAGTAAGTGGATCAATCAAATAGCCCAACTCTAACGAAAACTTATTGTTGATGATCCAGGACCAGAAATATCGATGGATAGGACCACCGGTAATTTGTTGTAAGAATAGATTGAAAGAAATAAACATAGCTACACTTAGCATAAAAATGCTAATAAGAGCCCATGTACGACGAAGGCTCTTAGTTGCCCCAGGAAAAAATAAGGATCCTAATCCGATTGGTACAGAAACTGAAAGCGGAAAGAAAGGCACGATCCGAGCATATTTATATAGAAATTCCATAGGAAGATCGAATCATTATTTGAAATGTTTTTCTATTGAACATTCTTGGTTTCCAATCCACTAGATCCGGAAGAAAATGACAAAAAAAGAATAGGTCGCATTCTAAGAAGAATGATAGAATATGGGATGGGATCCCATAAATTTAATATTCCATTTACCTTTTTTCATCCTTTTTTATGCAAATACCAGATTTAAACCGATCAATACTTAATACTCATCAAATAAGATGAGTAATGAAGGAACTCTAGTACCTAATTTTCAGTCTAGGTACTCAAATATAGATATAAAGATAGCTGTGTACACACACAAATTGTATATGAATGATTTAATATAATTTGAATTTAGTTTGATTAGCCAAAGATACAGTATTTATAATACTTCTTATACTGTAAATGAATAGTAGTAAATCGAGCTTAACAAGAAAGAATTAAACCAATCGACAACCAAAAGTGAACAAATCCGAATTGATCGAAGTAACTATAACTAGTTATTTTATTTTTTTTTATATCCGTTACTTCGCATAATAATTAGGACCAGATGGTCAAATTAAAAAATTGATTCAGCAATTCGTATTTGATTTGTAATAGATGACACCCATTTTGACAAATGGGTGGGGTGGGAACGGATTAACCAAAAGAAGGTGAGTCATTACTTATTTCAATTGAAAAGAATTGAGGGAGTTAAATCTTAAATCTTTATTAAAAATTACTGTTTATTTTATTCATAAAAAACTATACAGTATTGATAATTGATAAGTACATACATGTCCTTCACATCGAACTAGATAAATGAATTAAAACTATTATTCATTATGGCAGTTCCAAAGAAGCGTACCTCTAAATCTAAAAAAAAAATTCGCAGCAATGTTTGGAAGGGAAAAGCATATCGGGCCGCAGCAAAAGCTTTTTCTAATTTCTATGGCTCACCCAAATAAAAAAAAATATAGATCCTGGAGGATGATGCGTAACACCACCAAATAGACTACACCGATGTTGAAGAACAGATATGGGAACCATTTTTTATCTTATCTTCTAGGTAGAAGATACTTGGAAAGGTGGTCGGGGAAAAGGGACACGGTCATAAATTAGTTCCACTACAGCCGTTCTCCTTTCCCATTGGAAAAAGATGCAAAATGCATCATTCTTTTTAATTTAAGAATCCCGGATAAACTCCAGCATTACATGTTGCTGATAATTCTATTTAATTTAATTCTATCTATGCCAAAAAGATACTCAATAAAAACATAATAACCATATTAACTATGCAATTAATCATCAGTTATTTAATAATAGAATCGCTTGTTTCTTTCGGTCTGATAAATGGGTCATCGGACCGATGCTCTAATGATGATAAATCGTTTGTAGTTTTTAGTTACAAATTTAACTATTTATCCTTTTTTTCTTCCTAATTTTTAATTTCGTTCTTTATCCTTTCCCTTATGGTCAGATAGGAAGGAGTGCTCACTCAATTTTTTAAGATTACTCACAGCTATATTCTTTGTATATCTACTGGGACCATTTTGGGAAACATAGGGACATAATAGCTAAGGATTAGTTCCCCTGTTAGATTCTTGCGATCTTCTAAATAAAATTATGGGAATGTCTACCTTCCTATTCACATCGCAATATCTAAGGTCTAATTGATCAGACAGTTGATAAAAGAATAATAGGAAAGATATCTAATTAAATTCATCCTAGTTTCTTTGTTTTATCTATGCCAAAATTGATGTTATTTTCCGACCGAATCATTACAATGGGAAAGTAATAATACAAAACCCTTCTCCTTTCTCGTTGTTACATGTTGTTGTTCTGATTCCATTGAAATCATTTTTTTTTAGTTATTCTATTTGTTCAATGGCAGAACTATTAATATTAAATCCATACGTTCTTGTATGCTCGTTCGTTTCGGAGCAACAGGATTTGAACCCGCGACCTCCATCACCCCAAGATGGCACGCTACCAAACTGCGTTATGCTCCGTTATAACGACCAACATCACATATTAAATGTGATATCCAAACTGACATTCAGACATTGCTGATACCAATTACTCTTTTATACTACCAATTACTCTTATCTACATATTCCCATTGACAATCTCGGAAAAATAGTATAATCTATTGACTAGACAATATCAAGCCGCCATGGTGAAATTGGTAGACACGCTGCTCTTAGGAAGCAGTGCTAGAGCATCTCGGTTCGAATCCGAGTGGTGGCATTCTTGGAAATAAGATACCATGGATTCAATACAGAATCCTATACTATAATTATAGGATTACCTAATTATAGGTATAATTACTACCACTGTTCGATCTATGTCGATATGATTGATGAAATATTAATCAATTTTATCTTCTTAGCACAAAATCAAATGAAAAAATGGATTTATCATGATATTAATCACTCTAGAACATATATCAGCTCATGTCTCTTTTTCTCTGACTTTTGTTCTAACTCTCATTTATTGGGGAACCTTAGTTTATCAAAGTGAAGAACTAAGTAGTTCGGGAAGAAAGGGCATGATAGTTACGTTTATTTGTATAACGGGAGTATTAGTTACTCGTTCGTTCTATTCGGGACATTTACCGTTAAGTAATTTGTATGAGTCATTCATGTTCCTTTCATGGAGTTCCTGCATTATTCATATAATTATAGTAGTACGGGGCCAGGATACTTGGTGGTTAGGTGCAATCACCGCGCCAAGTGCTATGTTAACTCATGGTTTTGCTACTTTAGGTCTTCCGGATAAAATGCAACAATCTGCAATGTTAGTACCCGCTTTACAATCTCATTGGTTAATGATGCATGTAAGTATGATATTGCTCAGCTATGCAACTCTCTTATGTGGATCCCTAGCATCAATAGCTTTTTTGGTGATTACGTCTCGAATAAATCGAGAGATTCTTCTTAGTGCGGATAATTCCTTTTTACGATTCTTCCCTCCCAATCTAAATTGGTATTTATACGACCAAGAAAAAAAGGATTTTAAATCTACTTTTTGCTTTCCATTTACGAATTATCGTAAATGGAAATTGACTATCCAATTAGATAATTGGAGTTATCGTGCCATTGGTCTAGGATTTTATCTTTTAACTATAGGTATTCTTTCTGGGGCAGTATGGGCCAATGAAGCATGGGGATCTTATTGGAGCTGGGATCCAAAAGAGACTTGGGCATTAATTACGTGGACCATATTTGCAATTTATCTACATACTAGAATCAACAGGGGTTGGCAAGGTGAGAAACCGGCAATTGTGGCTTCTATAGGATTTTTTGTAGTCTGGAGCTGCTATTTGGGGGTTGATCTATTAGGAATAGGTTTACATAGCTATGGATGGTTGATTTAGCATAGAACAATAAATGAGATGAATTCGCGTCGGATAGATTCGATACAGTCATTCCATGTTATTGAGAAGTGAGATAATAGGTGGCTCGTCCAAGTTATTTCAAAGGGTGAATAGAAAATCGTAGAAAATCACTACTTGAAATAACTCGAACTAGAGAGCAATTCTCTCTATTAATTCTATTAATATTTCATAAAGAGAAGAGGAAAATTAGGCCTATTAGATAGCTCTGGAAGGTAAAAAAAATTTACGATTCATAGGAAGATTGAGAGAAAATAGCTTCTACCTTATAATGGTATAGAAATAGAACTAGATCGGGGTAAAGACCAATACCTATGATTGGTAGAAAGAGACAGATCATAATAAAAATTTCGCGTGATCCTGAATCCTTAAAATAAGGATTCGGGACATTCAAAACCTTATATCCGTAGAATATTCTACGTAACATAGATAATAAATAGATAGGAGTTAATATGATTCCAATTGCTGCTATTACAGTAATAAGGATTCGAAAGGTTGAAGAATATTTATTACTAGTAATTATTCCCAATAATATAATAGATTCTGCTACAAAACCACTCATTCCTGGCAATGCAAAAGAAGCCATTGAAAAGCTACTGAACATAGTAAAGATTTTAGGTATTGGTATAGCGATTCCTCCCATTTCGTCAAGGAAAAGAGTACGTATCCTATCGTAACTTGTTCCTGCCAAGAAAAAAAGTGCAGCACCAATTAATCCATGAGAAATCATTTGCAAAATGGCTCCATTAAGACCTGTATCTGTCATGGAACCAATTCCTATAACTACAAAACCCATATGAGATATTGATGAATAAGCTATCCTCCTCTTCAAATTGCGTTGACCCATAGAAGTTAAAGCTGCATAGATAATTTGCACCGCTCCTATTATTATCAACCATGGTGAAAACAGAGAATGAGCATTAGGTAGCAATTCCATATTGATTCGTATCAGCCCATATCCTCCCATTTTCAATAGAACTCCGGCCAAAAGCATACATGTACTATAATGTGCTTCCCCATGAGTATCTGGTAACCAGGTATGTAAAGGGAAGATTGGTAATTTTATTGCATAAGCGATCAAAAACCCTAAATAGAATACTATTTCGAGTGTTATCGGATAACATTTTTTAGCTAATATGTCGAAATCAAATGTTGGTCCATGAGATCCATAAAGACCCATACTTAAAGCTCCCATTAAGATAAAAATGGAACCACCCGCAGTATACAAAAGAAATTTTGTGGCCGAATATAGACGTCTTTTCCCCCCCCACATGGATAAAAGTAGGTAAACGGGAATTAGTTCCAACTCCCACATGAGAAAGAAAAGTAGAATATCTCGAGAAGCAAATAATCCTAATTGGCCACTGTACATTACCAACATTAAGAAATGCAACAATCGCGGATTTCGAGTAACTGGCCAAGCAGCTAAAGTAGCTAAAGTAGTTACAAATCCTGTCAATGAAATAAGTCCAATGGAAAATCCGTCAATTCCCAGTTTCCAATGAAACTGAATAAGATCTATCCAGTTATAATCCTCTTCCAATTGGATTGATGAATTATCAAAATGATAATAATAACGGAATGTATAGGCCATTAAAAGGAGATCTAATAAGCAAATACCTAAAGTATACCATCGAATCATCTTATTCCCTCTATGGGGAAATATTGGAATTAATAACCCCGCAGATATGGGAAAAATAACAATTATTGTTAACCAAGGTAAATTGTTCATAATGGAAAGAGAAGAGACTTTCGATATCAAAACCCATGCTTGAGCTCTTGGGTCGAGTATGGGTTTTGATCAGTGAAAGAGAAAAAGCAGAATGAAAAATATGTATGGGATGGATCTAACTATTTTTTATTTTGAGTCAGTGGTCAGTAAGCTAGACCCATACTGCGAGTTGTTTCATGCCATAAATAAACACGTACACTTAAAAAATCCGTTGGACAAGCGGATTCACACCTCTTACAACCTGCGCAGTCTTCTGTTCTTGGAGCAGAAGCAATTTGCTTAGCTTTACATCCTTCCCAAGGTATCATTTCTAATACATCTGTCGGACACGCTCGTACACACTGGGTACAACCAATACATGTATCATAAATTTTGACTGAATGTGCCATTGGATCTAAGAATTCCATTAGTTAGTATTAAAAAGTTTTTAATTTGATAAAATATTCTAATATATGGACAATAACGATATATGATGAATATAAAGCAAATCAATAATTGTATTATCAGTGATATAATGGATAGATTCGGATTCTATCTGTTAAGAAACAGATTTGTCTAACTTTCATCTCTCCAGATTTCACCAAATCTGGTCTAATTGTGTTAGACAGATCATTTGGATAATTAGTTAAATATGAATAATGTTCTTGATTGATCGCAATACGCTCTTTATCTATTTATAAAATAAAAAAAAAGATAGAGCGAGAGATCTATCTTTTAGAGATACAGACTATCTATTTAGAATAGGACTAGATATACAGATTAATAATATGTAGATATTACCATTTTGACAAATTAAATTGATCGATACGAGTTGATTTTCTGTTACGATATATTGCCAGAACAATAGCTAATCCAATAGCTGCTTCAGCAGCTGCAATAGCTGTAACAAAAATTGAGAAGATGTCCCCCTTTACTTGCCTACTATCAAAAGAATCTGAGAATGTTACTAAATTTAAATTAACCGCATTCAGTATTAGCTCAAGACACATAAGTGCTCTAACCATGTTCCGACTTGTTACTAGTCCATAAATACCGATAGATAATAAATAAGCACCTAAAATAAGTGCATGTTCGAGCATAATAGAGGAACTCCTCATACCTCAACAACTTCTTCAGATACAAACAAAAGTTCTATTAAGTTTATTATTTTCCATTATCTAAGGAATAAAATGATTCCTCTGCAATCTAAAAGATAAAATTTTAATTTGCAACTTTTCAAACTGTTTCTTCTCGGCGAGCTATAGTAATCGCTCCTATGAGAGCAACTAGAAGAATTATAGAAATGAGTTCGAATGGAAGGAAAAAATCAGTGGATAAATGAGTTCCAATACGTTGAATATTGCTTGTTAGATCTCGTTCAACAATTTGATCTGATTTTTGAGTCAGAGATATTCCGAACCATGATGTGTTTAGGATAATAGTAATTAATGAACAAAAAAGGCTTGTACAAACTATTGAAGCGATGCTATCTCCGACGGTCCAGGGGGAATCAGAATTAGGATATTTCGGGTTATTCATCAACATCACGGCGAATATGATCAAAATATTAACAGCTCCTATGTAGATCAGGATTTGTGCAACAGCTACAAAATCCGCGTTCAATAGAATATAGAATAGGGATATACAAATAAGAACTAGCCCCAATGAAAGAGCGGAGTAAATTATATTAGTAAATAATACTACTCCTAGACCTCCTAATATTAGACTTAGCGTTATAGGAGCCAAAAGAATATCATATATCTGCTCAGGTTGATTCATTATGTGCACGATAAGTTCCAATATTATTATATTCTTCTATCCCATTCACTAAAAAAAGGGGATCTCATTTACCTATTTGCCATACTGGCAAATACTGTGTACTTCAAATATTTCATTCGATATGGGGACTGATTCATAAATCTAATCTATCGGTCAATAATAGTAATCTATCGGTCAATAATAGATTTCGACCAATCTATATTTGACATTCTTAATGGAATATCAACAATATTATTAATTCCTGGTTCATATGGATCAAAAGTTATTTATCAGTCCTTTTTGATCGGAACTCGAATTAATTGCTCGAATGATTGAATCATAATATTTGCCCATAGTTTATTAATACATATTAAGTTATGTTAATATGTTGAACTCGGAATTGTTCGAATTGTTAAATCTTCAATTACCGATATGGGTAAACGTCCTAAAGCAATATGATCATAATTTAATTCATGACGATCATAGGCCGAAAGTTCATATTCTTCGGTCATCGCCAGACAATTTGTGGGACAATATTCGACACAATTCCCACAAAAGATACAAATTCCAAAATCAATGCTATAATTTTCCAATCGTTTTTTACCAATATCCGTTCCGACTTTCCAATCCACAACAGGTAGATTGATCGGGCATACACGCACACATACTTCACAAGCAATACATTTATCAAATTCAAAGTGGATCCGTCCACGGAATCGTTCTGATGGGATCAATTTTTCATAGGGATATTGAATAGTAATAGGTAAACGATTCATGTGATATAACGTAACCATAAAACCTTGACCAATATATCTCGCAGCCTGGATTGCTTGTTCACTATAATTCAAAAACCCAGTAACCGTGGAGAACATGTAGCAAATCTCCTTAAATATTAATTTCATAGAGAATTCTTTCTCTTCATAGATTTGATCTATCTATCAAATTTGAATTCATAGATTTGATCTATCTAATAAATTTGGATGTATTACAGAATGCACAACCTCTTCACGAAGAAGAAGATAGAGTTGGTCACAATAGAATAAGTTGGAAAGAAGCTGTGAGTAATAGATTACCCAAAGCAATAGGTAGAAGGAATTTCCAACCAAGATCCAATAATTGGTCCATTCTTATCCTAGGCAAGGTCCACCTTGCCGTGATAGAAATAAATAAGAACAGATAAGCTTTAGTTAATAGAATTAGGATCCCGATCGTGATATTAACGACCTCGCTAATTCCAGAAATTGAATCCCATTCAAAATGTTCCAGAATGGGTATGAATGGAATTGATAAGTTCCATCCGCCCAAGTAAAGAACTGTTACAAAGAATGAAGAAGCTAATAGATTTAGGTAAGAAGCGACGTAGAATAAACCAAATTTGATACCCGAATATTCAGTTTGATAACCCGCTACCAATTCTTCTTCCGCTTCTGGTAGATCAAAGGGCAATCTCTCACATTCTGCTAGAGACGAGATGAAAAAAGCTATAAACCCTATAGGTTGACGCCACAAATTCCATCCTAAAAAACCATATCTGCACTGTGCTTCAACTATATCAATTGTACTTGAACTGTTGGATAATTATAGTCGATAGAACATCAATGTTCTTATCTCTATTCCAAAACCGTACGTGAAACTTTCGCTTCATACGGCTTCTCAATGGCCGTTGAAAAATAAAAAATGCAATAACCAAAAGAAAACAAGCACCAATTTATTACAATTTATTATATATTATATTAGATAAATTGGACCAATGAGATTCTGTCTGCTACAATAATATAAGCTTTTGAATCTATCTCAACCTTCACTATTTTTTTTGTGGGAGAGAGGAAAACTGTGTAAAGGATTACTTCGTTCTGGATAGCCATTCTTTTTAGAGTAGATAGAAACATATTTTAGATCGGGGTTATGGGGAAGTACTACTTGATCATCCCTACCAATGCCAAGTCCTTATTGTCATCCCATTTATATTGAAACATCTCTGGTCTGGAAATAATTTATCTTTTTCTTTCACTAATCTTTTTATATCTTGGTGTTTCTCACCACCTACCTTTGCTTAATTTTCGGTATGTATGATAGTAACTTCATACTTTTTCGCCTCCCCGCTGTTGGGCCCCAACGACTAATATATGAACTGGGCAGTTTTCACTGATTGTGCATGCTTTCACTCTTGTACATGGGGGATGGGGCTCAATCATCTTACTGCAGATTTGCAAACTGTTTGATATCACCCATATGACTATCTAGTTTTTCGATCGGAATGAAGAATCAATATTCATTCCATTCACTTATTTTTTCCTGTTTTATCCTAAAAAGAGGGGAAAATCAATCTCATATTCCAACGGATCACACGTAGAGATATAGATAACACAGATAAAGCTAAAGGAATTTCATAGCTAATAGATTGAGCAGCAGCTCGGAGACCACCTGAAAAAGAATATTTATTATTTGATCCATATCCTGCTATAAGAAGTCCAAGGGGAGCAATACTTGAAATGGCAATCCAAAAAAAAACACCTATACTAAGATCAAGTAGAACAATGTGGCGGCCAAAGGGAATTACTAAATAACCTAAAAAAATAGGTATGACCACTATCGCTGGTCCAATACTAAATAACCAAATATCTCCCCTAGATGGAAGAATATCTTCTTTCAGAAGTAGTTTGATCCCATCCGTCAAAGCTTGAATAATTCCCAAAGGACCAGCGTATTCAGGTCCAATACGCTGTTGTATTCCTGCAGATATTTTTCTTTCGAGCCATACAATAACTAATAATCCTGTCGTAATTCCCAATAAAAGAGTAATTATGTCAATTAAAATCCATATAAGACTAGAGATTTCTTTTGGAAATCCCAATAAATTGATAGCTTGTTCTTCGATATCCGCTATATTAATCACCATTTTAACGATCAACCTCTCCCATAATGATATCTATACTACCCAAAATCGTCATGATATCGGCCAATTTCATCCTTTTAACCAGTTGAGGAAGAATCTGCAAATTAATAAGACCAGGTGATCTTATTTTCCATCTCCAGGGAAAAATATTATCATCTCCTATTAAAAAAATCCCTAATTCTCCTTTGGGAGCTTCTACTCTCACATAATGTTCTTGTTTTGATAACTCAAACGTAGGGGAAGGTTTTTTACTAATAAATCGAGATTCAAAATCGTTCCATTGCGAATCTTTTCCCTTATTTAGACGTCGGACCTCTAAATTCTCATAGGGCCCTCCCGGAATTACTTCTAGGGCCTGTCTAATTATTCTTATAGATTCTTTCATTTCCCCGATTCGAAGCAAATAACGAGCTAACGAATCTCCTTCTTTTTGCCATTGGATTTCCCAATCCAATTCATCATAACATTCATAATGATCCACTTTACGAAGATCCCATTGGATTCCGGAAGCTCGTAGCATGGGTCCTGATAAACTCCAATCTATTGCTTCTTCTCTACCAATAATGCCTACTCCCTCAACTCGTTTCAAAAAGATAGGATTGCGTGTAATAAGCCTTTCATATTCTGTCACTTTTGGGAAGAAGTAATAGCAAAAATCTAAGCATTTATCTATCCAACCGTAGGGTAAATCCACAGCTACTCCTCCAATGCGGAAATAATTATGCATCATTCGCATGCCCGTGGCAGCTTCAAATAAATCATATATCATTTCCCTCTCTCTTAAAATATAAAAGAAAGGAGTCTGCGCACCAATATCAGCCATGAAAGGTCCAAGCCATAACAAATGAGAAGCTACACGGCTCAACTCTAGCATAATAACTCTTATATAGCTAGCCCTTTTAGGTACTTGAATATTTTCCAATCTTTCTGGCGCATTAACCGTTATTGCCTCTGTGAACATAGTAGCTAAATAATCCCATCGTGTTACATAGGGTAGATATTGGACAATTGTTCGGTTCTCAGCAATTTTTTCCATTCCTCTATGTAAATAACCTAATATAGGTTCACAGTCAATAACATCTTCACCATCTAGAGTAACAATAAGTCGAAGAACACCATGCATTGATGGATGATGAGGACCCATACTTACCATCATGGGGTCTTTCTCCGTAGCAACCATAATCATAACTCTTCTCCGTTTATAAATCAATTAAGACAAAAGAACGACTCTCCGGAATTTAATAAACCATAATTGGATCTGAAAACTTCGTTCGAAATTAACGTGGCCCACGAATATCTAATTCACCAATTAAATTATTGTAACGAATTCTATCTATCTTGAACAGATAAATCAGAAGTTGCTTACGTTTACCCACAATTTTCCACAAACCTCTTTGGGACGAATAGTCTCTTTTGTGCAGGTCCAAATGCTCAGTAAGTTTTTTTACTCGACTGGTTAAATAACATACTTGAGATTCAACAGATCCTCTCTGTTCTTTAAGAACCAAAGAGGGATGAACGGACAAATTCTTTATCATAAAAAAATTTGACAAAGTCAAATACGATTTATTTTCTATTTTATTTTAATAGTAAGAAAAAAAATGAGATCCATTTCTTTTTGTATATGGTCTATATATTATGACTAATTCCGAAGGTTTGTTTCTACGGGAGATTAATTATTTGTCTCTTCCCGTAGAAACAGGATTACTTAAAGACGAGGAAAGAGGAACCTAAAGAGGAAAAGATAAACAGCGTTAACTTCGCACATATGGAATTTTTTATTCCATAATAATCTATAAACTGTAAAAAGCGATCCCAGCGGGAATATTCCAGCTTTTGAGAATTGGTATAGACATCGTAATAATGTCTCATAAGAAGGTTATCCTCTCCCTACTCTACTCCTGATAAAGTGATAGATTTTTTTGGTTGTAGTCCAATAATATTGATTATATCATTTATGGGCCACATTTTTAATCCCGGTCTCGAAATAATTCCGTGGTGTGTTTCCCCACTTTGTAGGGCCTACCCAATAATAATAATAATAATAATTATATTTTATGATATCGTTCTCATAACACCACCTCTTTGGAAGAATAAGAGCAATAGTTTTGAGACCTCTTATTAATATTTAATATTAATCAAATTTAAAAAAATCCATTTTTTTTATGGAATGCTTTTTTAAAAATATTACATTTTTTCGAGATATGAGACGTAAACCTCGTTAATAAAGTATCTAACTTTATTATCCAGGAGCTGGGAACTCTAAAGCAATAATTTATAAATCCCCTAAGATTTTAGTTAGATATTCGACCAAAAGGAAGGGGCGCCGCCCTGAAGGAAGGGGCGCCGCCCTGATAGAGCTCATTTATGTATCCTTTGTATCCTTTACCTCATTAGGTACATTTCGCACCCTTATATTTAAGAAACTTTTGAGGTGAGTTAACAGATCTGGAAGAATCTCTCTTAAAAAACTTTGAGAGGTTTGATACAAACTATTTCGTACATGTTCCCAATGATCTATTTTTGGGTACATACGTACCCTCAACATAACAGATCGACTCCCATCATTTGTATTCCACCAATATCTATTCATGCAAATAAGATCCTCGAATCGATAACGAGGCCAAAGAAAACGTCTTATCTTTTCTCTTGTATCTATGCTAAGATGTTCGTCTTTTTCAATGAGTTCTTCGTCATTCTTTATGTCTTTACTATTTGACAATCCTGCACTTTCACCTAAAGTGCTTTCCAGATTCAAACGATTCAAAATTCGAAATTCTCTACGACGTCTTGGAATAAAAATATATTCGAAAATGAAGGAACTTGAAATTTTTTCATTTTCATCCTCCATAGTTTCTATTTTTCCGCGTCGGACAGATTCATCAAAAAGATTTACATCAATCCCTTTACTTTTTAATTTCAATAAAAAACTTGCAATTTTATATATAAGGAATCGGTCATTAAAGTACCCCGGTATAAGTGGCATAGACCGTCTTCTTGCATCCCACAAAATTTTATTAAATGTATTCTCTTTATCCTTGAAATAATTTCCCATATACATCATAAGCTCTAATAATTCTAAGTCAAGTTCTCCGTTATCCATATATGGCTTAGCTACTTTATATGCAAAGTTATCGTTGCCTAATTTCTTTGGGTCTAAGAAACGTGTCGCATTTCTGGCACTTTTAACCCAAGGATATATAAACAGGTTTCCCAGCTTGTACTTATTTCTCCAATTAAGTACATTTTTCGCCCTTTCTCGATTCGCCAATTTATTCGCTCTTCTTTTCTCTAGTCTTTGTTTTTCTATTTTTTCTCTTTCTTCTTCTCTCTGTCTTTTTCTTTCTTCTTTTTCTTTCCTTCTCTTTTCTATTTTTTCTTCTCTTAGCTTTTTTCTTTCTCCTTTTGTTAGTTTTTTTCTTTTTACTTTTTTTCCTTCTTCTTTTTTTTGTTCTTCATTATCCAATCCTTCTTTATTATCCAATCCTTCTTTATTATCCAATCCTTCTTTATTATCCAATCCTTCTTTATTATCCAATCCTTCTTCATTATCCAATCCAAAATCCAATTGAAAATGAACTTCATCCCATCCCTTTTTGTCACCTTGTGCTTTTTTTTCAGCATCTAGTTTAAAAGTATTTTCTTTTTTGTCTACTCGAAATTTTTCGGGATGTTTTCTTTCTTTTTTGTCTTTGTGATAAAGATTCCTAAAGTCTTGAACTAGAAAGTCTCTATATTTTAGATTCTTTCTATTTTTGTCTCTTTTAACTCGTTCAGCTCGTCGAGCAGCCCGTTTTTTAGCTTTTTTTTTTACTCTTTTATCTTTTCTTTCCTTCATTTTGTCCCTCATTTTTTTCTTTCTCTTATCCTTATCTTCTTTCCTGAATGCCTTTTTCAGTTTTTTTACTTCTTTTCGAGTAGTTGCCGCCTTCAGTTTTTGCATTCTTTTTGCTTTTTTCTCTTCTCTCTCTTTCTTTTTCTGTTCTTTTTCTTGCTTAATTCTCTGTTCTTCCTCTCGTTTTTTTTGTTTTTCTTCTTCGCTCTTTCTTTCCAGTTCCATAAGAAAAGCATCAACATCAAAGTCCTCTGGTATTTTAAACTCTTCAAAGTCATTCATATTAAGAAGACGCGTTCTAAATATGTCTGGAGGAAAAAGGTCACCAAGTTTTCTTGCTTTTTTTGCTTTTTTTCTAATTTCTGGGAAAAGCCAAAATTGAAATTTGTAATAGGGCTTCTTATGAGTTGTCAATTCATCGGAACTCTTTCTAGTTTTCTCCTTTATAGCTTTCTCCTTTATAGTTTTCTCCTTCCTAATTTTCTCCTTCCTAATTTTCTCCTTCCTAATTTTCTCCTTCCTAATTTTCTCCTTCCCAATTTTCTCCTTCCTAATTTTCTCCTTCCTAATTTTCTCCTTACTAGTTTTATAAGAATCGGAATCGGAGTAATCGGAATCCTCTAAGTAATCGGAATCATCGGAATCATCGGAATCATCGGAATTCTCGGAATCATCGGAATTCTCGGAATTCTCGGAGTAATCGGAATCCTTGGAGTAATCGGAATCCTTTTCGGTTCTTTGAAAATTGGTAATAGCTTGATTGTCCGGTTTTGGTATATAGTGTATAGGGGATCCGTGAGTATCCTCTTTCATATAATCGAGATAACTATATGCTAAAAGATTATATCTGTTACTTTTGATCTTTTTCTGGAGTCGTCCTATAAAAGACGCAAATTTAATGTCTCCCAAAAAAGATGCAAATTGACTCCATCCCAATCGGTTACCAATTACATTTCTCCTTTTCTGGGGTCCTATTATGTACCCAGTACACCATTTTAACCATTGTTTCGAACCTTTTACCTTTTTTTTCTGGGGTGCTATTCTGTACCCGGCACACCATTTTAACCATTGTTTCCAATCTTTTACCCTTAAATCTTGAGGCCCTTTAGAATCCAATATTCCGTGCATATCTAGGAATTCTTTGATATCCTTTTTAATTAAAGGATACGATGTTCTGTATTGTAGTAAATCCCTCGCATAAGACCCCTTCATAGCCCGTATTTGTTGCCATATCTTTGCAACTACATATCCTTGGGAAATTTTTTTTTTTAAATCTTGTTTTTTTGGGTTTAAAATTATATTTCTAGTCTTAATGACTATTCTTATAATTCTATTTCCATTCGTAATAAATATTCTGATAATTGCTGCAATATTCATCCTAAATTGCATTAAAAGCATTATAAAATGGAAATTTGAAAGGATGAGATTAAGAACACTTATTTTAAGATCAATAAATGTTCTTTCCATTATTAAAATAAAAACCTTCATAAAATATGGCAATTTCCTCGTAATGAATCGAGCTATTGTTATTCGGAAACCAAAAAACCAAATTTTTATTTTAACCCGTGCCCTTTTAAATTTGTGGCGTATGCCGGGTTGATCCCTATCCATTTTATTTTCCAACTTTTTAACATCGGCTTTTAATTTGTTTAAAATATCTAAGTTTAACAAATATTGTTCATTCATCTTTTTGATCCGAGTTGGCAACTCATTTAGATCTTGATCTTCCAGATGTACATCTGGTTCAATTTCTTCGATTTCAATTAGATTTGGTTCCAATGGATCCTGTACTATCTCTAGAGTAAATTTCATATTAGGCGTAGGCCTAGTCCGAATCAGTACAGGGACTCGGTCATTCATTTGAAGATTTTCTGTACTCCGAGTATCTGGTCGAAGTTCAGATTTTTTAAAAAATACTTTTGTTATTTTTGAGCAAATCAGTGATATCGATTGGCCAATAATTTTCATCCATTGGATGATAGGTTTCATCCATTCGATAATAGGTTTTAGCCATTCGATAATGAAATTTGTACGTTGGACAATGTAATCCCGAATCCATTCGTCAATAGGTTTCCAAAAAGAAGGTATTTTCGTTGGCTTTCCGAAAGGTTTTTTAGCTTCTGTTCCATACAGGGTTAAGAAACTAGTATTGTCTTCACTAGGAGTAGATTCGGTGGTAGATTCATCATACCATGGTCTCAATCGAAAAGGGTTATGAATTTTAATTTGAATCCCCTCTCTTAGGTAGTCTCTAAACCAGTGTTTAGGTACGTCTACGTCTGTCAGCTCATAACCGTCGTAATTGCATTTTACATAAAATTCTTTATGTAAGTTATCCCAATCCTGCTCCCATTCGGGTAACTGCAATAATAAAATACGACCAATATTTTTAGCTATTATCAATGAAGGTAAATATACTCGTTTTCTAAAAAATGTATGAGTAAATAATATAGCAGCTCTTACATAGTGAAAGATTTCCCAATCGAATGCCTGCTTTTTAGTACGGCGAAAGAATTCTTTCGTACGGCGTCTTCCTCTGTCTTTTTTTTTGAGTAACTTTTCGAATACTTTAAAACTCCTCCGCTGTTTATCTTCCTTTGTCTCTCCAATTTTAATTTTGGCTTTAGGTACAGGTTTGGATTTGGATTTGTGATGCATTTTCATTTTAGTCATCTCCTTTATTCTCTCAAAAAGACTCGACCGTGGTTTTGCTGTCCAAATGCTAAACAATGAAAGTTTGCGTCTTTTAAAACGTAGAGCTCCTTTGACTAGGAACCGACGAAAATTTCCCTCATGCGGATAACTAAATACATGTAGATCCTTTGACATCGGATCCTCATCATCTTCATCTTCTTCATCCTCGTTTCCTTCTCCTTCTCCTTCTTCTTCTTCCTCTTCCTCTTCCTCTTCCTCTTCCTCTTTTTTGAATCGTTTTAAGAAGTTGTCTATAATTCCTTTTTTATTTTGTTTTTCCTTTTCTAGTCGTTCTTCTTCAATTTTTTCAAAGGGTTTTATAACTAGATAACTTCGAGCTTTTCTTGGACGAACCTCCAGGTAATCTTTGACAGCGATATTATCGTACAAGCCTGTTAATAGTATGCTAGGGCATGTAGGCACAATAATTTTACTAAAATCTTTAATTCGCGGTTCATTATCATTTAAAAACTCCCTGAATTTCAGGAATTTATTATAAAGGACAAAAAATTCTTTATGAGGAATTTCTTCATCAGGAATATTTATATATCCATCAATAGTATCTTTATAAGGATAAGGAAGATCTTCATAAGAAATCTCTTCAGGAATATCTATAGATATTATAGAATCTGGAAGTTTTTTCGATCTCATTAGAAAAAATCGCTCACAAAGCAAAGCCTGTTTTGTAGAAAGGATACTAAGAAGCAATTCCCATTTCGTACCCGTCGTTTGAAGGAAAATATTCAACAAATAGTTACTATATATTTTTTTATCACAAGAAGCTATTTCCGCTTCTAAATCTGCTGGGGCCAATAAAACATATTCCAACGAATCTTTTGGATAAATATTGTCAAACATTTTCGACAACTTTTTCAATGTCACTTCATCCAGAAATGTTCGTGTTTCTTGTTCTTCTAACAAGAATACACGGATTTTATCGAGCCACCATTTGAAAATCATTTTTAATTTATCATTTTCATTTTTTGGTCGAACTATTTTTTCCGATCGTTCGAATGAACAAAGTCCAAATTCCTTGGTAAAATGGACTTTCGCTTTTTGATGCTTTTTAAATAAAAATAAATGAAATCCCTTATCGTCCAAGTTCAAAGGAGGTAACATCCACGGTGATTTAAATTGATTCATCACCCCACGGAATGGCCCGCTCAGTAAAGGATCATTTATTTCTGGAAGGCACTCTCCACTGTTGGTTATCGAAAATCTCACTCTTTTATCCATTACATTTTCAACAGGAAATCCATTGCTTAGAGCTTTAACTCGGTCTTCAAGCTCTTTGCCTAAGGAATTCTTTCTTTCTTTTTTGGTAACTATCCATCTATCAAGATGATCCTGATTTGTGATAGAATTTTCACTTCCTAAATTGACTATTTTATCAAAGAAAGTCATACTGGGTAGAGCTGTAAAAGAAATTCTTTGGCGCCCATCACTGAGACAAACATCGAAAAAATACTCAGCGAGTTGGGTCTTGACAGGACCGCGAAGAAAGAAATCACCAATACCGACATAACGTAATGGCTGATTGAATCGGCGATAATCAAAAAATATTGTGGGCCACGGTTTACACATGATATCTGATAGTATTACATCTTTCTCTTTGTCCTTTTCTTTCAAGGATTCTTTTTTCTTCTTCAAAGCTTCTTTTTTCTTCTTCAAAGCTTCTTTTTTCTTTTTACCGCTTTTTTTTTTAACATCATCTACCTTTGTATTTTCGTCCTCCTCTTCCTCTTGAGGACCTCGACTCAAGAATTTATCGCCAAACCACTTAGTAATTAGTGGGGTAGGGGTTCTACCATAACACATGAGTACAAAGTAACCCAAGAAAAGCATTTGGAAAGTTACACCAATATGCCGTTTTCTTGCTCCCAATCTAAAGGGTGAATCATGTTCCACACGTGAACAGAATACTTCTGTCACTTTTATGAATAGAAGCTGTCCGCTTAACCATCCGGCGGCGGTACTTAGCAGAAACAAAAGGCTTCTACTATAGTGAAATAACATTAGGTTTATCAGTCTGCTATAAATAGACTTGCTGAAAAAAAGGGCAGGATTTAGCAATTGTAGAATTAGTGCAACAATGAATTCCATTTCTATATTGTTGATCCAAGGAATAAACTTGTTGATTGAGGAGTCCCATAGATCACAAAATAGTACCTTAATAAAAATTAAAAACATAATTGGTGTAACCATTAGAGCCATTGTATGAGGCTTCCATAATGCTGCATAAATAGGAGAAAGGTAAATGGATGAGAAGACTAGAATTTGACCTACAAAAGAACCGCTGAGAATTATTCCTCCCGTAGGAATAATTCTATCTTCCCTGTAAATTCTAAGATCTTTTAGTAGTAAAGATCTTACATAATAGATCTGTGCCGGACTAATCGGCAATGTAGTTAAGAAGCCATAATAGAAACCAAATATGACCATCGGACTAAACGTTAGGACCCATGATGATACCAGACTATAAATAAAATTTATATTTTGCATAATCATAATATATAACTCCTTATGGTTTGATTTAAGTATATTTTTGAGAAGAGGGATAGAATAACAGGGAATAATGAATTCTGGGATAGAATAACAGGGAATAATGAATTCCCATGACCAAACGAAAAATCGAAATGGAGAAAAATCAAAATCATATATAACTCCTTATGGTTTGATTTAAGTATATTTTTGAGAAATGGGATAGAATAACAGTTTTGAGAAAGGGAATAGAATAACAGGGTTTATAATAATGTGACGACTATATTAATTATATATAGTCAATATATTGATTGTCAATATTATTCAATAACTATATTAATAACATATATTTATATATTGATTGGCTTACTATATTGTATATTGATTGGCAATAATATTAACTAACTATATTAGTTACATATATTTAATATATTGATTGGCTTACTATATTGATTGCCATATCAATATGATATATTATCATATTAATATATTGATTACCATATAAAAATAAAACCTCCTTATGGTTTAAGTTTATCTGTTTATCTTATTATATGCCTATTTCCTTACACTTTATTAATCAAACAATATACATTAAAATTATATATCTCAATCCCAAAAGTGTCAATGATCTCTATTCTATGTCCATCTGTGGTGTGACATTATGATTATTATCATAAATCATAATTATTATATCCCATAGAAGTATGGGAGATTGCGAAATTATTATAGAAATATCTTCTATCTCCCATAGAAAAGAATAAATATTAGTTATCTTAGTTATCGTTCACATCCACGAATTTAATTGAAAATGACAGAATTGATCCCAATTTTGATCTTTACTCTCTTATATATCGACCCCACAAATTATTTTTAGAAATAATCGAAATCAAATTGGATAGATTAAATAATTAATTTATAATAATATAATAATGAGAATTACTGGGACATTTTAAACTTGTTTTTTTTTATGACTAAGGTGGTCCGACCCAAGTCTTCTAAATTTTTCTGACGTCGTAGGGGTCGAGTAACCAATTCAAGTACATCTCTTGCATTGGCAAACCCATGAATCTGGGCAAAGGTAAATTCAACTGACCATTTAGTACTAATTCCTCTTGCCTCTAACGGGTTAGCATGAGCCATTCCAGTAATAGCTAAGTCGGGTTGTAATTCGCGTATACGTTGTATTTGATTCGAATTATCCGGTTTTTCCACAATTCGTGGTATTGGTACACACATCTTTATACATGTATCTTGTAAAAGTAATAATTCAGCAGCTTGATATCGTTTATCCATATATGGAATACCAATTTCATGAACGATCATTCCACATCTGATTAAGAATCTTGCTAGAGAGACTTCTAGCAGATTATCTCCCATGAAAAAGACAGATTTCCCACGTACCAAGTCAAGATAATCCTTTAAACTTTCCCATATCCGTTCCTCCCTTTCCTCCAGACCTTGGGTTTCAACACCAAATACAGGACAAATCTTTTCAATCCAAGCACGCGTTCCGTCCGGACCGATAGGAAAAGGAGCTCCAATTAATTCACATTTTTTGCGTCTTATCAAAGTTGTCGCTGTCCGACTTAAAAAGGGGTTAACACCACAAACATAAACTCCATCACCCAATGATGGAAGATCAGTATATCTTTGAGCAGGTAACCAACCTGATACCTTGATGGATTGGCGTTTTAATTCTAGATTGAGTTGAGAAGCCACATTGGACGGCAAAGATCCAAAAAGAACTAAGGACGGACTATTTGCATATTCGCCCAATTCATGTTTTTTTATAGAATGAAAAGCGAAGTAATTTTGTTTTTGCATAGTTAATTTTCGTTCACGAACGAATAATTCTGGTTCTGGACAACGATGTGCCATCGCAGCTAACACAGTATCTTCTCCTTGAGTAAAAGCATAATCCAGTCCATTCGCTCTTGCCACTAGAATTGGGATTCCAATTTCCCACTCTAATTTGGGTGCCATACCTTCCAAATCCATTTTGATTATTTCTGTAGTACAAGTACCTATCCATATGATGACGCTGGGGTCTCTGTCCTTTTTTATTTGAATACAAAGCCTTTTTAATCCCTCATAATCATTCAATTGAGCCGAGATATCTCCTTCTTCCAATTCTGCCATTGCATAGCGGGGTTCTGCAAAAATCATAACCCCAAGTGCATTTTGCAGAAAATAACCACATGTCTTTGTACCCACAACTAAAAAGAAACTGTCCTCAATCTTTTGATATAGCCAAGACACACAGCTAATTGGACAAAAAGTATGATAATTACCTGTCTCACATTCGACAGTAAGAGTTTCATAAACTTTCACTGACATAAATATTAATAACTATGTTGATTAAATTGTCGTAAATCCAAGTAAATTTTCCTTATTATTTTTATGTCTCCCCTCATCAATAGGATTCAGATAAAGGTCAGAGAGTAAACTGAATAATTCCCGATCTGGAATCTCCTTTGGTACAATACCTTCTGGTTGGGACAATATTTGATCCGCTATGTTTAAATAATATTCACACACATAGTTAAGAGATGGTTCGGATCCAACCATTTCAAATAAGGTTTTTCCCTTGACTCTTGAAACTCGAATATCTTCAATAAGAGGTAACACTTCTATTACAGGCATTGGGCAGGCTTCTACATATTTATTGATAAGATCTCTTTTAGAGGTACGATTTCCAACCAAGCCTGCTAATCGGAGTGGATGTGTACGAGCTTTTTCCCTGATAGAGGCAGTAATACGATTAGCTGCAAATAATGCGTCAAATCCATTATCTGCAATAATTACACAGTAATCTGCATAGTTCAATGGAGCAGCAAAACCTCCACAAACCACGTCACCTAATACATCAAATAATATTACATTATATTCGTAAAATGCATTTAATTCTTTTAACAATTTGACAGTCTCTCCTACTACATATCCCCCACATCCAGCTCCTGCTGGTGGCCCTCCAGCTTCCACACAATCTACCCCTCCATAACCCTTATGGATTACATCTTCGGACCAAATTTCCTCATAATGATAATCCTTGGATTTCAAAGTATCTATAATTGTAGGTATCAAAAATCCTGTCAGAGTAAAAGTACTATCATGTTTGGGATCACATCCAATTTGTAAGACTCTTTCACCACGTCTGGCTAGGGCAATTGAAATATTACAACTAGTCGTTGATTTACCAATTCCGCCTTTTCCATAAACTGCTATTTTCATCTTTTGATCTCCTTTTATTTATTTTTGATCGACCGAACTTTTTCATTATTCTTATTCGTTCGATCTAATTTTAAGTTTAACTTTGCCTTATTTATTCACATATTCCATCGTTTCACCTTGTTTTTGAGCTCCCTCCTATCTAGAATCAAATCATATTATGAGAAATCATAATATGAGATGCGACAAAGATTTTCATCTCGTCAGCGGGCGAACGACGGGGATTGAACCCGCGCGTGGTGGATTCACAATCCACTGCCTTTGGACCACTTGGCTACGTCCGCCCCAAACCAATAGACAGTCTCTGTCTACAGTCATTACTTCCAAGAATGAAAGTTTCTAAGTCCCCAAAAAAAACTAAAAACTAACTAATAATATTAGTTGATCAGTTAAGCTGACAAGTTCTGACCGGACATCAAAGTTTTGCAAGATCGATAACCTTCTTGCAACTCTCGAACAAGTGAGTCGTATTGCTTTATTTATTGAAAGCAATAGGCATGAATCGAATAATAAGAGAATCAGATTGGGTACCTAATATAAGATAATATATATAGATATATTATATATAAATAGTATAAACTTTATTTGCTTTATCTAGCATCCATGGCTGAATGGTCAAAGCACCCAACTCATAATTGGGAAGTCGCGGGTTCAATTCCTGCTGGATGCATAATAAGCATTTATTATGCTCTGTTTGCAATAAATGTTTAGACGTAAAAAACAGTACCAAGCCTTTCAAAAAGGTTTGGTACTGTTTTTATTTTCCAGGATTTAAATACGCTAACAATCCATCGGATTGATTAATTAGCCGTCTATAGAATTAGCTTCAACAGCAGCTAGATCCAGAGGGAAGTTGTGAGCGTTACGTTCGTGCATAACTTCCATACCAAGGTTAGCACGATTAATGATATCGGCCCAAGTGTTAATTACACGACCTTGACTATCAACAACAGATTGGTTGAAATTGAATCCATTTAAGTTGAATGCCATAGTGCTGATGCCTAGAGCAGTAAACCAGATACCTACTACTGGCCAAGCAGCTAAAAAGAAATGTAGAGAACGGGAGTTGTTGAAACTAGCATATTGGAAGATCAATCGGCCGAAATAACCGTGAGCAGCTACAATATTGTAAGTTTCTTCTTCTTGACCAAATTTGTAACCTGCATTAGCGGACTCATTTTCGGTGGTTTCCCTGATCAAACTCGAAGTTACCAAGGAACCATGCATAGCACTAAATAGAGAGCCGCCGAATACGCCAGCTACACCTAACATGTGAAATGGATGCATAAGAATATTGTGTTCAGCCTGGAACACGATCATGAAATTGAAAGTACCAGAGATTCCTAGAGGCATACCGTCAGAAAAGCTTCCTTGACCGATAGGGTAGATCAAGAAAACAGCAGTAGCAGCTGCAACAGGGGCTGAGTATGCAACAGCAATCCAAGGACGCATACCTAGACGGAAGCTAAGCTCCCACTCACGACCCATGTAGCAAGCTACACCAAGTAGGAAGTGTAGAACGATTAGCTCATAGGGACCGCCGTTATATAACCATTCATCAACAGAAGCTGCTTCCCAGATGGGATAGAAATGCAGACCAATGGCTGCAGAGGTAGGAATAATAGCACCGGAGATAATATTGTTTCCATAAAGAAGAGAACCGGAAACAGGCTCACGAATACCATCAATATCTACTGGAGGAGCTGCAATGAAAGCAATAATGAATACAGAGGTTGCAGTCAATAGGGTAGGAATCATCAAGACACCAAACCAGCCAATATAAAGACGGTTTTCGGTGCTAGTGATCCAATCGCAAAAACGATTCCATAGGCTTGCGCTTTCGCGTCTTTCTAGAATTGCGGTCATGGTTAGAACTTGGTTTATTTAATCATTAGAAGCTCCCAAGCATATACGCTTGTTGTTAAACAGTATAACATGATTCATATCTGTATGTCAACCAATATTTTTAATTTATTTATGAATCAAATAAGATTATCTATAATATAGTAGAGTCTATAGAACCCTATTGATCTGGGTTGCCCGGGACTTGAACCCGGAACTCGTCGGATGGAGTGGATTATCTACTCCTTATCATTTATTTAAATGAGTAAGAAATCTCTCCCCAAACCGTGCTTGCAATTTTCATTGCACACGGCTTTCTCAATATATTAATTTATAAATCATTTGGATTCCCGGGTGTAAAAAGCCCATAGTGAGTTAATTGATCTAATAAGCATTTCATTGGTCAAATCATTTTTCTATTTGTTTATTATGTATCTTTTGCCAGTAATTAACCAGGAGATTTATCTGGATAATATCTGAATTCCAATTTCGTTCTCTCTGTGAACAAGTCTTTGAAAAGGACGAATAAATGAATTCTCGTTCCTTTGAGAACGATTTTGTGAAGAGTTCCGAACCTGATTCTTCCCGAACTACACGTATCGTACTTTTATGTTTACAAGCTAAAGTTTTAGCACATGGAAGTAGAAGTATATACTTTATATAATATAAACCATCTTTATTAATGGATCCACTGTAGTAATGAAAAATATTTCTACACATTCGATCGAATCGATCGAGGATATCATCATCTGATAGATTGGTCCAGGACAATCTACTAATTGGCTGCCCTGAGATGTCACAGAACCTTTCTTTAGTCAAATATAAAAGAATTGATCTAATCGGAGCTATTGGATTAAATTCATTGGCAATGATATCGCTAATCAATAAATCATCTAGCATTTTGGTCCTAACCACGAGAGTTTTCATTTTAAAACTCAGAAAATGACCTAAAAAATAAAAAGAAATCTTGGATAGTTCCAGAATACATACCCTATACGGTTGAGACCAAAGATGGAAATAATATTGCCAAAAATTAAACAGATGATATCTACATCTTTTCACTTGAAGGTGAGTACCTTTTAGAGCTATAAGGGATCTTTCTCCATATCTAACATAGTATATGAAAGGATACTTCAACAACCAGATCCTTTTCGTTGAAATTTTGACCGGAAATATGACAATATGTTTGATCTTTTTATCAAAATGAGTTCGATCGGGAAAAGATCCATACAACAACGATCGTGAATGATAAAATTGTTTCAGAAGCGAAACTAAAAAGGATTCACATTCATATACATAAGAATTCCACAGGAACAGGGAGAACCTCCTATTCTCCCTCGGTGGAACCAGAGCTTTCTGCAAATTTTCTGCACTAAAACTATTTCTCCATTCGTGTAGAATGGATCGTAATAGATGCAAAGAAGGAGCATCTCGGATCCAGCGACGAAAAGTCCGAACCAAAATTTCCGGATGAATCGAGTAGGGTACTCGTATATCTGATACATAATTGGAATATGGGAATTTATCCTCCATAAGGGTAAATATGCAATGGATTGATCGGATACTCTTCCATCCATCCATTCCTTCTATAAAATGTTTTGATTGCATTGCCAATGAAACTTCCAAGATAACTGTCAAACCTTCTAGTACCAATTCAGAATAAGAGTTCCTATTGCGATTAATAAATCGATTTGGATCACAATTCCTGAATAAACCAATTGAATTTGAATCATTTTGTTGACGTATCCGACGAATCAAACGCTTTACAGTTGGGAAACTAAAAAAATTAGAAATTGAAAGTTCCGTCGGTTCGGAGGAACTCGATTTATCTAAATAAAGATCATGAGCAATTGTGTAAAGATCTTCTCGAAAAAAAAGTGGATATAAAAAGCATTGTTGCCAAGATTTATGCTTGTTTCCATATCTTTGGAACTCATCCATTTTAAGAAAAACCCGGGCCCTAAAATAACCTCTTGGATTATGAAATTACATGGTGCGATTTAGTCGGGAAAGAATAGAGAATCCTATCTGAATATTCTCTTTACAAGAAATATTCATTCGTCATGAGGAAGAACGAAAATGTTTTATCTTGGCAGTCCGATCGCTCTCCTGACTCAGCGAAGAAATTTCGCTGGTCAGTACACTATTTCTCTTACACATTTGTCTTTGAGTACTTAGGATTCATTGCGGGTGTAGAAATCCCTGATCTAATACAGGGAAAAACTCCCCCTATCGGTTACTAAAGTGCTCTTAACTTCTGATTAGTAAAAGGAATTCCTCGTTCAAATGAGGAACAGAAGCTCGGTCTTCTGGTTTTTCTTTATGATTCAAGCCATCTAGCTTTCTCCATTGACTCACTCAACTTAATCGTGTGTTGATTCGATCTTATTCCATAATACATTTGGATTTGTTCAAATAACATATATTATACATCGCTGTATAGAATATACATATTCTCATACATTTGATTCCTTGGTAAAATACGCTTCTGATCAAATAAGATTTAATAAATCAAGTCAAGATTGTTAGACCGACATGCTGCTTTTTCCATTTATTATTCTTTTCAGGATCAGTCGTAGTCTTACTAACTTTACCGACGGTATGGACGAATTTTTTACTTCATCCGAACGTGTAAAAGACCTTAGTCGCACTTAAAAGCCGAGTACTCTACCATTGAGTTAACAACCCTTATTTGCTATTTGGAGAGATACAATAGAAGTAGAATATTAAATTCTACCGTATGAATAAACTTATATGATATTTGAACAATCGTTGTCAGGAATAAATAGAATCTATTGACAAATAGAGGATAAAGGATCTAGAATTTATCCTCTACAATTTCTAGAATCAAATAACTTAATCTATAGATTAAGTTATTTATGATCCGTCAAACGAATTCACGATGATTAAAAAAAGAATCGTGATTCAAAAAATAATGAATGGTGGACCTAATAAATAGAATGTATTCTATTTATTATTAATTCTATTGGCACAATGCGCTATTGTCAATCCCAATATGTTGGAATAGACACTTTTTTTCTTTAATTGTTGGATTGGCACTACATTAAGACGAAAATAATTATATTAGACACACTAATAGAATAGAGGATCATACGCTTATCTATGAATGATAGTAACAAAAAAACAAAATTAAATTATATTATTCGTTAAAAATTATAATTTTTCTAATTTATCAAAAATTCTATTAAACTTCCAAGTTTTCCATAGGAAGTTAGTTCCTTATTTCATTTGATTCGGTTCTTTCATACATTACATGTTTTATCATTCTCGGTTGAACGACTCAAATCTTTATTATTTCCATATCCAAAACTGAAAATTTCTAAGCTGCCTACGTATATAGCGTCGCAGGGCATTAATATACATGAAATTTGCATATAATAAGAGGAAAAAAAAAGGATAATAAGAAAACAACCATGACACGAAACTTGAATAATATAGAAATCTCATGTAATTTAAATTTATTGAGAAATTTATTGGACCTAGACGTAGTCGCATGACTTATCTCCCCTTTTTTTATTATTTTTATTAATTAAAAAGCGTGTTTAAAACGAAACATTTTTGCCCTCAGAAAAATACCATGAACAGTTCCTGTAGGTTGAGCTCCTAATTCGAGGAAATTTACAATAGTAACATAAAATAAGCGGGTTTCATACTTATTCATTGGATCATAAAATAAAGACCGAATTCCTGGATAGCTCTTCCTTTTCTTCGAGACTTAGCATCAATTGCTACAATTCGATAGGTAACTCATTGAGTTAGATCGACAAAAGAACCCCCCCCTCTAAAACATACATTTCGCTATTCTCTTTTCCACGTTCAGCAATAGAACTGATTAATCTTTGTAGAATTGGGATCTAGTTTTTCCCAAAATTGATCTGATCATTTTTTTAACTCGATGTAGACTTACAAAATAATTATAGCTCATTTAGAACATTTACACTAACCCTAGATTCTATCCCCTAATTTATATCTCCTTTCTGGTTAAACTCCGCATATCTTTTTAAGGAGATAAATGTTGAGCTAAGAGCATCTTCGAATCGAAAATGGCAGATGTCATAATACACAGAACCAATCATGTCGTTCAAGTCGAACGTTGCTTTCTACCACATCGTTTTAGACAGACAAATTATTATAATAATTATAATAAAGGTAGGTATCTGATCCAAAATCGATATGTAATTATGAATAGTCATGAATTCATACATTTTTGTAATAACATCAGTTCATTATCCTAGCTAGCTATTGAACGCTTCTTTAGATGCGTACATTACTTCGACAGTAATGGTTTCAATGCCCTTTTGTCGTGCTAATTTCTCAGTATTTATTTTTACCTTTTCTCTAACAAAACGGGGGATTTTACTTAATTCTAGTCGACTTTCAGGATTCCAAATTAGGCCTGTATCCGTGGATAATGATTTAGTTATTACTTCTTTAGTATCATGCCCACCAAAAATATCTAGAAGATGGTCCTCCATACCCAAAGCAAATGAGTTATAAACTAGATCAGCTATTTGATTAGTACCTTCGTAACCTAGGAAGGGTCGGTATCCCAAGGGAAAATTTTGTATATGAACTGGTGCAGAAATAACTCCACAAGGAATATCAAGACGTTTACCAATATGACGTTCCATTTGAGTACCAAATATTGCAGATGGTTCCATCTGAGCGATCATATCTCCTACTTCAGCATGATCATCTGTGATAAGTATTTCATCACAGAAACCTTGAATTTGCTCTTTGAACCATTCCGCATCGTGTTTGCAATAAGTACCCGAACAACTAACACGAATTCCCATTTCTCGAGCAAGTATCTTAGTTATTGAAGCAGCATGAGTTGCATCACCAAAAACGACTGTTTCTTTCCCCGTCAAATTCTGACAATCAATAGATCTTGAAAACCAAGCAGCTTGGGAAACAAATCGAGTTTGTCCGTCGATATAATGTTCATAATCAACTCTTTTAATCGATGAACTAAGAGTTAAGGTATTCACATTTTTTTGAATTTGGCGGATCCACTCAGCCATATCCACAGCCCCCATGGGGGCTGTGGATATGTAAGGCATTCCATATTCTTTATTCAAATACATCGCTGTCATTAAGCCCACTTCACGATAAGGAATTAGATTGAACCAAGCTTTTGGTAAATTTTTAAGATCTTCTACAGATCCTCCTTCAGGAATTATTTGATTAATTCCGATGTCCAGATCTCGTAACAAACGTCTCAACTCACGACAATCGTGTTGATTATGAAAACCCAATGTAAAAATTCCAATTATATTGACAGAAGGCGCATTTGTCAGGAATTGATCCAATTTTTCTTGTCTATAGCATCTATCTAATCTATCTAAATAATATCGAACTACCTGTTCCAAAGTTCTATCCGCTGCCTGAATTTCATTCACTTGATAATGATCCACATCCGCAAAAATGACGTTGGAATCAGAAATTATGGATGCTCTATACACAAAGTTTTGTAAATCCTCTTGCAAAATACTAGAGGTACATGTAGGTGTCAATATAATAAGATCGGGACGTTCCTCCTTATCTTTCCGGAGAATATTATCCACAACTCTTTCTTGAGATCCATGTGCTAATACATGACGATCTACTATGCTAGAACTTGCAGCAGTAAAATCTCTTTCGCGTTCTAACATAGAACGCATTACATTAAAATAATCATCTCCTAGAGGAGCATGCATAATGGCATGCACATTTTTGAAGGAACTAGCTACTCGTAGAGTTCCAATATGAGCAGGACCAGCATACATCCAATAGGCTAATTTCATAAATTATAAATTAGCCTTTTTAAAATTTGATTTGTGTTCCTATCCTACACCACAAAAATATACCTTTCCATATTTATGCCTTATTATATTTCCCTTCCATAAGTATAGTCTATGAAATGATGAGAAATAAGAAAAAAGTATAAATTAAAATGGATTTACCATTCTTATTTATTTTAAATATTACTATTTGTCCCATCTGGGACGAAAGGATTCGAACCTTCGCAATAACAGGACCAAAACCTGTTGCCTTACCGCTTGGCCACGCCCCATTCTTATATGAATGCTGCATATAAGATCCTATATCTTGTTTATATATTCAAACAAGGTTCCATTCTAATCTGAATTGTATTATTCTTGTATTATTCTTATTAGATTGGAATATCGATTGTATATTTAAAATAGCTTTATTTTAAGTAATTCGGTTGGGGAACGGAAAAAGAAACAAGAATATCTATTAATTGGTCATTCTCTATCAGAATGGTTAAAATTATTTATGAATAAATGATCCCTTCCAACCCGAAAACTCAAAGTATAATCTTGCCAAATAATTTAATTTCGATTAATTGGCAAAATACTTTTGAGCTTTTACATCATTTTTATTGATCGGAGAATCAAAATGCCAGTTATACTCAACCTCAATATTTGTCTAGACGATGCCGCTTTTCATTTGAATAATCCATTTTTAGCCAAATTGCCCGAGGCTTATGCTATTTCTGATCCAATTGTAGATATAATGCCAATTATACCTTTGTTCTTTTTTCTCTTAGCCTTTGCTTGGCAAGCTGCCGTAAGTTTTCGATAATCTTAGCAAGAAGTATCGATTTCTTTTTATAAAAAAGAAACAATTAACTTGATGCAAAACAATTTAAATATTGTTTCCATACTTTTATTCCATTTCCATATATTGATGGATCTTGGATCGCTGTCATTAACCAAATTTTCATTTTGTAGAATTATTTTTCCTTGTTCTGCTTCTTATTTTGTGAAGCAGCAATTCTATTCTGGTTGCCAACAGATCAAAATACCTACTTACCAGGCTCAATCCTTTTTAATTCGTCTTAGTCAGTTCCGAACCCCCATCATAGGGAGAGTTGGGGCTATTAGATATTGATGCAAATGACATAGAGGAAATATCCGTTAGATTTAATTGCAAAAAAAGTGGAGTAGGGAATCAATTTATTGATTCTGACGATCCTAAACTTGTTTAGGATATTTGAACTAGGAGTTGAGTCCCTATTTCAACTCTTCAATCCCAAGCAATAAAAGAAAAATATTTAATAAATTCATATTTTTAAATTTGATCTCCACACATAATGTGGAGACCAAAATCGTACCATTTTAGATTTAAAATGGTAATATTGCTTGGTATTGAAGTATCAATTATATGATGCAAAGATTGATGATCTATTCCTTTGTAACTCTAATAAGAATCCTGGAGATTAGATAATGCTTACTCTTAAGCTGTTCGTTTACACAGTAGTTATATTTTTTGTTTCTCTATTTATCTTCGGATTTCTATCGAACGATCCAGGACGAAATCCTGGGCGTAAAGAATAAAAAGGTCTATAGGTTAAAAAATTTTAGGATTCATTTGAAGTGACTGAACGGATAAAGAGGGATTCGAACCCTCGGTACAGATAGTCTGTACAACGGATTAGCAATCCACCGCTTTAGTCCGCTCAGCCATCTCTCCGAGATGGGAGATATAGAATGAATAGAGCTAAAATTTTGAAGCTAAAGACCACGAAAATACAATTGTATTGTTCATTCCGTTCTAAATTACTCTTAGATTTCTCTAGCCCGGCCAGTATCTGGCCAGGCTATTATCTTCCCTATATCAGGAATAATTGAATAAATTATTAATACAGTGCTTTACCTAATCTGAAAGCTAAAATGCTTGTTATAAAAGCAGCAAAAAGGGCTATCAAAATTTGACCCTCTGATATCATTTCTTTATTTCCTCTCCAATAACTTTTTAATTCATTATTTAGATAGAGCCCTCTATCTATTGATTTAGATAGAGCCCTCTATTTATTGTATTATTTTAACAATACAAGCTGTTCAAGGCTATAATCTGGATGAAATGTTGTAGATTGAAACTGGATAGATCAGATTAGGATGATAAAAGATTATAAAAAAAAATAAAAAAAAGAATAATAATTCTTTTTGACTTGACCCCCCCCTTTCTCTCTGACATGGAGGAGCCGAATGAAATTTTCATGTTCGTTTCTGAATTAGAGGCGTTAATCGACGCCGACTATAACCCCTAGCCTTCCAAGCTAACGATGCGGGTTCGATTCCCGCTACCCGCTCATATTGCTTATTCAAAGCATTTTGTCGTAGGTAGCATTTCATTCGAAATTAATTTTTGATGCCCTACTATTCTTTCTCTTTATTTCCCGAACATAATCGTGGATGGATAAAAAGTCGAATTTGTTTTTCGATAAAGCGATAAAGTATTTCAATAAATTAATAAAAAAAAAGATAGCGTCCATCGTCTAATGGATAGGACAGAGGTCTTCTAAACCTTAGGTATAGGTTCAAATCCTATTGGACGTAATCGTAATAATATTAATTCAATTGTTCAAGATTTAATATTGAAATGTAGCAAAGTTATTTTCTTTATTAATTAGGATAGGATCTTCTACCCTGTTCCGAACAATTTTTAAAAAATAAAGAAAAAGAAAGTATTATTTTTGTTCTCGAAGTAGAAAACGTTCGGTATTTTCTTGAATAGCTTCTTTTAAAAGAGTTTCTGCTTGTTCCGTGAATGTCCCAGTAGAACGTATAAGTTCTCCAAACTGGGGTTTATCTTTTAATAAATATTTGCGCAAATTAAGGATAAATTTTTTCACCTGTACAATTTCTAATACATCTAGATATCCGTTCGTTCCAGTATAAATCATAGCTATTTGTTCTTCCACTGTCAAAGGATCTGATTGAGATTGTTTGAGCAACTCGCGTAATCGTTGACCTCTTGCCAATTGATCTTGAGTGCCTTTATCAAGGTCAGAAGCGAATTGTGCAAAGGCTTCTAACTCTGCAAGTTGAGCTAACTCTAGTTTTAATTTTCCAGCTACTTGTTTCATAGCTTTCATCTGAGCCGCGGATCCTACTCTAGATACGGAAAGACCCACATTAATGGCAGGTTGAATTCCTGCATTGAATAGATCGGCTGATAAGAAAATTTGTCCGTCGGTAATGGAAATTACGTTAGTGGGAATATAAGCTGAAACATCTCCAGCTTGAGTCTCAACAATTGGTAAAGCAGTTAAGCTACCCCCACCTAACTGAGAATTTAATTTAGCTGCTCTTTCCAATAGACGGGAATGCAAATAGAAAATATCTCCTGGATAAGCTTCCCGGCCCGGTGGTCTTCTTAATAGAAGAGACATTTGTCGATAAGCTTGTGCTTGTTTGGAGAGATCATCATAAATTATTGATGTATGTTGTTCTTTATACATGAAATATTCGGCTAAAGCTGCTCCTGTATAAGGAGCAAGATATTGTAATGTAGCGGGAGAATCCGCAGTTTCCGATACCACAATGGTATAATCCATTGCGCCGCTTTTTTGAAAAGTATTAACTACCTGAGCTACGGAAGAGGCTTTTTGACCAATAGCGACATAAACACATATTACATTCTGATCTTTTTGATTGATAATTGTATCTGTAGCTACTGCCGTCTTACCGGTTTGTCTGTCCCCAATAATTAATTCTCGTTGACCGCGTCCTATAGGGATCATCGAATCAATAGCAATAAGACCCGTTTGAAGAGGTTCATATACAGAACGTCTTGAAATAATACCTGGAGCGGGAGATTCGATCAATCGAAATTCGGAAGCTGGAATTTTACCCTTACCATCAATAGGTCGAGCTAGAGCGTTTACAACACGACCCAAATAAGCATCACTTACTGGTATCTGAGCAATTTTTCCTGTTGCTCTCACGGAACTGCCCTCTTGGATCATTAAGCCATCACCCATTAATACAGCTCCAACATTATTTGATTCTAGATTTAGCGCAATGCCTACTGTACCATCTAAAAATTCTACTAATTCCCCTGCCATTACTTTATCAAGACCATGAATACGAGCAATGCCATCTCCTACTTGAAGTACAGTGCCAATATTAACAACTTTGACCTCGTTATTATATTGTTCAATCTGTTTACGTATCATACTACTAATTTCATCGGGTCGAATAGTTACCATTAATACTAAATAATTCTCTTTTTAAAAATAAGACCCATATTATATATATATTTGTATTTTTTTTTTTTTAAGAAAATGATTTAGTATATATTAAAGCTAATCAGTTATGTTTTTCATGGCTCTAAGCAGGCCGATATTATGATCGATCGTACGTAAATGTAACTCGCTATTCAAACAACTATTCAGAGTTCCTAGAGCTCTTTGTACAGCTTGGCGAGAAATTTGCTGTCGGACCTGTTCAATTGCTCTTTGTTGTTCAAAGTGAACAGTCTCATTCTTGAAATTCTCTAATTGTTCCAAATTAGCAGAAGCAACATTAATGAGATCCTCTTTTTCTTGCTCTATTTGAGAGTACCCATTTACCCGAATTTCGCGCGCTCTCATTTCTACTTCTCGTAAGCGAGCCCGGGCTTGCTCGAGCTGATCAGCAGCTCCTTTACATAGTTCTTCGGAATTCTGAATAGTACTCAATATTTTCTGTTTACGGTTATCTAATAGATTATTTAATGAAAGTAGATTATAAATTTATTCAACTTATGAATAGATAATCTCTTCCCAAACCGAACACGAACCTTTCGATTCATTCGGCTCTCCTGCTCGGCTTTTTTGGGAACAATCCCCTTTTATTGTTTCCACCAAGCTTGCCCTTTCCGTTCATATTATCTAATATCTAATAATAAGATCAATCTATCAAAGACCGAAATCTCCGAAGGGCTCTTTTGCCGAAAGGTATTTTTGATTATCAAAAAAGTTGTTGTTCTTTTCTTTTTTCCTTTTCATTCGTATTTCCTCTTTATCTTTTCTTGAATAAATTCCCTTCTGTGTAGGTCGTCAGTTCCGCACTGAAACCAAAAAATTTGGATGGGAGATTAGAACTATTTTTCAGTAGATAGATCGAATCATTCCATTGATATGAATGTTATATATCGGATCAATCTCCAACTGTGTCTTTGAACCCATCTCATATTGACACAGCGGTGGAAAGAATACCCTGTTGTGCTTGGACTTCAAGCAGTTTAGCTTTAACCATTCTAAAGATTCTCCCTTATTGGTTTATATATTTTTATTTTCCAACCAATTACGAAATGCTATAGTTCTTCCATGATTTATCGTTTAGAAGTAATTCGTTGAGATCATGCACTTTTCTATCTACAAAGTGCAGCTGGTTGGACCCAACTATATTATTCAAATATACAACTCGCACACACTCCCTTTCCGAAATAGATCAGTACACCAAGTACCACACTTAGATTTATTATATTTGTTTCTAAAATATTGGTATTTAACCCGAAACCCCCAACGGAGGGCCAATAAACTAGGGAAATGAAAGAATCAGTTACATTTTTCATACGCTCTCCCCTCATAGATAACGATATTTAACTTTTACAAAGTTTTTTCTATGACTCGACTCTATTATTCCAGTTTTGGATAAGTAAATTTTAAGTACTTAGTTAGTCCCAGGTCCCATATAACTGTGAATAAGGATACAATTATAAAACATTATTTGAAGCAGCCCTCCCCTATTGGCTGAACTAGGAAATGACTAGAGGAGGGTACTTAGAATCCCGACGGGTACAGATTTTTTTTTTACAAGATCAAACGAATGGATTAGCAAATAAAAGTGCTAACGCTACAACTAATCCATAAATAGTTAAAGCTTCCATAAAAGCTAAACTTAACAGTAAGGTACCCCGTATTTTACCCTCCGCTTCTGGTTGTCTCGCAATACCTTCAACAGCTTGTCCCGCAGCAGTGCCTTGACCAATGCCAGGTCCAATAGAAGCGAGGCCTACGGATAATCCAGCAGCAATAACAGAAGCAGCAGAAATCAAGGGATTCATAGTAATCTCCTCTTACTAAGGTTTATAAATGGTGGATAATACGATAGATCTATTGATTTGATTGTTCGTTCAGGTTCAACTAGAGAAGAATTTAAATAACGATATAAAAAAAATTAAAATACCCTTATTTATTCTTTTTTTAGTTAGGGAATAAAAAATCCTGCGTAAGAACTTATTTTTATAGAAAAATTCTATAGATATATTAACATATTTAGATAATGTATGCATATACATAGTATCATATACTACAAACTACATACATAAGATATAAGATATATGTATCCCTTCGGGGTCAATTTATTGTTCCATATCGGAGTACATATCAACAAGCTCCGTGAACTTGTTCCATTTTATTTATAGATATGAATCTACAAATATTATTTATTTTATCTAGTAATTTTCTATTAATCCGCTAGTAGTTTACTGATCCTAAATCTTTATACTAATACCTTATACATTAAGGGATTTGAATCCTTGGGTATATAATAATAAAAATGGAAAGAACATTCTACATCCCATTATTATATAAAATAATTTATAAGTTCGAAGATTAGAAAAGATTAAGTCCAATCTAATTAGAATTAATGATGATTCTCCATGGATTCACCTATATAAGCTGCAGCCAGAGTTGCAAAGATTAAAGCTTGAATACCACTTGTAAATAATCCTAGAAACATTACAGGTATAGGAACCACTAAAGGTACCAAAGAAACAGGAACGGCAACTACCAATTCGTCAGCTAATATATTCCCAAAAAGTCGAAAACTAAGTGATAGAGGTTTTGTAAAATCTTCTAATATATTAATTGGTAAAAGTATTGGGGTTGGTTGAATATATCTCCCAAAATAGCCTAAACCCTTCTTTGTAAGACCTGCATAAAAATAGGCTACTGATGTGAGCAAAGCTAGAGCCACCGTAGTATTAATATCATTTGTAGGTGCGGCTAACTCCCCATGAGGCAATTTAAGAATTCCCCAAGGGAGAAGAGCACCCGACCAGTTAGAAACAAAGATAAATAGGAACATAGTTCCTATAAAGGAAACCCAGGGACCATATTCTTCTTCGCCAATCTGAGTTCTAGCCAAGTCCCGAATAAATTCGAGAACATATTCAACAAAATTTTGAGCTCCGGTCGGAACGATTTGTGGATCTCGAACAGCTATAGTAGCTGAACTTAATAAGATAGCAATTACAATCCAGGAAGTTATAAGTACCTGTGCATGAACTTGAAACCCCCCTATTTGCCAATAAAAATGTTGACCTACCTCCACAATGGATATCTCGTCAAAATGATTTAGCGTATTAATAGAAAATTGTATAATATCCATAGTTCTCTTTACAAAAATTAATTTCAAAAAGAAATGATTTTGGTTCAATGACCGATTCCTAAATTAAATTATTTCACTATCATCGGCTATGAAATAGAATAATGGAATGGTTATTTGATTAAGGAAATTTCTTGATTTTAATAAGAATAGATTATTCTAATCTATTCTCTAATATTTTGGAATAGTAGCCAACTCAGTATCTAGCTTACCGTTTTTAATTAAAAATTAACCTTTTATATAACCTCTCTACCCGCGCGAATTGCTGAAGTTAATTTTTTTAGGATCAATCGGATGGGTCCTCTACCATCATCATTGGTTGGAATTGGTATATCCACGAGATCTGGGTCACAATCTGTATCAACTAAGCAAATTGTTGGAATGCCCAAAGTTATACATTCCCGAATGGCGGTCGATTCTCCTTTTTGATCGAGAATTATTACAATATCGGGCAATTTTGTCATGTATTTAATCCCACCTAGATATTCCTGCAATTTGTTCAATTCTCTCTTTAATAGTGCTGCTTCTTTCTTTGTAAATCGATCGAATCCTCCCGTATTTTTTTTTTTCATCAAATTTTTTAATTTTTCAAGTCTTGCTTTTGTAGTGAACCAATTAGTTAACATGCCCCCTAGCCATTTTTTATTGACATAATGACATCGAGCTGCTAAAGCAGCTAATTTAGTAGCATCAGCTCCTGGATTTTTTGTGCCAACTATCATAAATTGTTTTCCTCTCCTTGCTCCATCAAAAACAAAGTCACAGGCTTCTGATAAAAAACGAGCAGTTTTAGTCAGATTTATAATATGCATATCTTTACGATCTTTAAAAATGTAAGGTGCCATTTTAGGATTACATTTTCTAGTCTGATGACCCAGATGAACTCCTACTCTTATCATTTCCTTCAAATTGATGTTCCAATTTTTTCTTTTCGTCATTTTGTTTTTATTCTTTCTTTTTACTATTAACTGTAATATCTACATTCCGATGGAATGGATTAAAAAAGATTGCTTGCCCCGTATCGTACGGGATAGAAAATATCCATTTCATTTTCTATCTTTATTCTAAAACTGAAAATGAATCTAACAATAAAAATTAATATAATAATAAATTCCTCTATTTCTTATTTACCTCTTTTTTACTGGTCGTTTCAATTTTTTCTTTTTTACTAATTTTTTTATAACTTTTTTTTTTTTTTGCTTAACGGACAAAACAGAGACTTCTTTATATTGATGATGAGATAAAATCTCTTTCACTTTGTTGCTAAATAGATTTTTATTCTCCGTTCCCGGATCCATTTTGTTCCGTTTTCCCAAACGGTTGAATCCAGTACCGACAGGTATAATATCCCCCAGAATAACATTTTCCTTCAAGCCTTTCAACCAATCAATACGACCTCGAAGAGCAGATTTAGCTAGGACCCGAGCAGTTTCCTGAAAACTCGCTTCTGACAGAAAACTTTTAGTATTCAGAGATGCCTTTGTTATTCCCAATAAAATTGTTCGATAATTGATTGCCTTTTCTAGAGCACGATCCATTCTTTGCGCTTGTGATAATCCAACTAGTTCCCCAGGTAAAAAAACATTACCCAATCCATTTTCCAAATTTCCATTTTCCGAATTGTCCACATCTACAATTAAAACTTTTGATGTCATTTGGCGTACAATAATTTCTATATGTTTATCAGAAATTTGTACTCCCTGGGATCGATAAACCCTTTGAATTTTATTGACCAACTGAATCTGACTATGCTCCATAGTTATCCTAACACTGATGAATGACCCCCAAAAGTTTCCAAGAGATCTTGCCAGGTTCTTGTTCAATTTTTTAAAACTTTTTTTGCGATTTTTCGATATTGAAGTAGTCGAACGGGCTTCTGACAATTGTTCAACTTTAGGAAGACCTTGAATTATATCATCGGATTTTAATCTTTCGTATAACAGAGTTATCAATGTATTTCCTTCGTAAATAATTTTTCCATAATCACCATGAAGAGTTGCTCCTCGAGTACCCAAGTAGGGTTTAGCTAATCTAATGACTAAAGACTCCTCATGAACGGCTATAATTTGACCAGATGCGTGGAGTGGTTCATCTTCGGATATCCATACACTTTCACAAATAAATTGTCCAGGACTAACTACTGAAATTTTTTTTTTACAAAAATAGGATAAGGAGGAGTACAAATTAAATTTGACTAAATTGGAAATAATATTCCTGCATGAATCCAATTTATAAATTCCCGCCTTTTCATCCATAAAATAGCATTTAGCTACTTGCAGAATATTTGAGTAATTGCCAGAAATTGAACGGTTATTTAGTAAGAATGTATTATAAGTTATGAAATGGGAGTATGGGAAATGATTAGCAATACTATGTAAATGACCCAATAGACCTGACAATTCAATTATTTGTATAATTGGATCCTTCCTAATTAATTTTTTTACTGTATTTAAACCTTTTGAATCGTTAACTAGAACGATTTGCAAAAAATCGAAAGGGGAAAGAACCATGAAAGATTCACCTTTTTTATTCTCATTAGGTAATGAACGAATAGTTCCCTTACTAAGTAACTGACTTTTATCATTGGAATAAAAAAGATTATTATAGTCTAATTTGTTATGAAACATAAATTTGGAACTTGCTTTATTTTCCCTATTAATATCCACTTGATCTTGATCTTTAAGAAATGTATAAAAAGGTACTACAACAGATTTGTACATACTTCCCGATAATACCCATAAATGAGTTGTCTTCAATATAAAATTGGACATAGGGATACTCCAGTGCATTTCTCCTGTTAGGTCAGAATATATATGTTTCTCCACTTTCTCTTTGAAGGGAAATGTTTTAGCACGAACTTCGGCAATAACTTGTTCTGATTCCACGAGTTGATGATTCTGAATGAAGAGCAAACTTTCTGGTGGAATGGTTAAGTTTTGTACTTTATCTTTACTATCAATAGTCACGCATAAACTATTATTACATATATAAGCAGGATGCCCATGACGTGTACGTGTAGGATAAACCAAATTTTCATTGAATTCAATTTTTCCAGTAAAAGGGGCTCGTATATGTTCTGCAATATCACCTGTAAATACCCCACCAGTATGAAAAGTCCTTAATGTTAGTTGAGTTCCTGGTTCTCCAATTGATTGGCCTGCAATAATACCGACTGCTTCTCCTAATTCGATTAAGTTAATATGAGTTGTACTCCGACCATAACACAATTGACAAATCCACGATATACTTTTGCAAGTAAAAGGGGTTCGTATATATATTGGTTGTGTTTGGAGGTTTTGTAATTGATTGGCAAGTTTAATCCCAATATCTTGATTACGCATGGCAATACATCTCCCATTTATATATATATCGTCTGCTAACACACGACCAATTAGTGTTTGTAGAACAATTTTATTTTTGATTATTTCTCGATCTTGAATGAGACTTACAAAAAGACCTTGGATAGTGCCACAATCTGCTTTACGCACAACGATGTGTTGTACTACTTCAACAAGTCTACGTGTGAGGTATCCAGCATCTGCTGTTCGTATAGAAGTATCCACAACTCCTTTACGAGCACCATAACAGGAAATAATATATTCAGTTAAGGAGAGTCCTTCACGGAAATTTCCTTGAATCGGTAAATCAACGATTTTTCCGTGAGGATCTGACATTAAGCCTCTCATACCTACTAATTGGTGAACCTGAGATGTACTTCCTCTAGCTCCCGAGAAGGACATCATATGTACTGGATTAAAAGGATCAGTCATCCTAAAATTTGGATTCATTTCTCGTCTCAAATATTCACTGGTAGCATGCCATATCTCGATCAATTGACGTAATTTTTCCACTGCATGTACATTCCCATAATCATGATGTTTTTCCGAAGCAAAACCCTGTTGCTGCGCATCTTGGATAAGCCATACTTTAGATGGCGTTGTTAAAAGATCATCAATTCCTAATGAAATAGCTGCATCAGTCGCTTGCTGGAAACCTGAAGTTTTTAGTTGATCTAATATATGTGATGTATATGCCAATCCAAATTGATTTACGAATTTGCTAATAAGCTGCTTCATAGCAGTTTTATTAATAACTTTATTATAAAAGGGCACTTCAAAGGGCACTTCGAAACAATTAGGTTCTGCCATAATAAAAATCTCCCATTTTTTTTTTTGGAACAGGATTCAACAATGGGTTCAAGCCGTACGGCTTCCTTGATCTGTATCTCTACATGAATGAAAGGATCATAAGACTAATAACATTAGATTCTGAATAGTGACATTTCTTGTTGGATATCATAAACCCACACGCCTTTTATAGCTTCTTCTATTTCTCGATTAAAACGAGAACGACCGACGGTTGTTCGAATATATTTATTCAGTATTTCTCCCATTTTACCTTTTCTTATTCTAAAATGTTCATAGATTTCGTGGAAGGTACCCAAAGATTCATATTGAACTTCGATAGGGACTTCTCGGTTTACTGAATTAATAATAGATATATCTATATCTCTCCCCCAACGGAGCCATAAAGGACTGTCTAAATCAATTCGTTTTTGTTGATAAGCTCTGAGCGCATCATCATAGCTAGAAAACGAAGGTGAAACGATCTTATTTTTTGATTTATTTGGGTGATACCTATTTTCATAAATACCTTGATTTTTTTGAAGGGTTGATCTATAAAGTCCAAGAAGCATATCTTGAGTCGGTACGCAAATAGGATCTCCTATAGTTGGAGAGATAAGATTAAGATGAGAAAACATAAGTAAACGAGCTTCTACTTGAGCTTCCATCGATAGAGGTACGTGGACAGCCATCTGATCTCCGTCAAAATCCGCATTAAATCCTGCACAAACCAATGGATGTAAATGAATGGCAAGTTCTTCTATTAAAATAGGTATAAATGCTTGTATTCCTAATCTGTGTAAAGTAGGCGCTCGATTTAACAATATGGGATGTCTTTGCATAATTTGTTTAAGTACGTTCCATATAATGGGTCCCCTATCTCGAATTATAATTTTAGCAGCTCTTAGATTGGGAGCAATCTGTCGTTCAATTAGATCACGAATTAAAAATGCTTGAAAAAGTTCTATTGCGATTTCTCGGGGTAATCCACATTGATACAATGAGAGAAGGGGACCTACCACAATAACAGAACGACCTGAATAATCAACTCGTTTACCAAGTAAATTTTCACGAAATCTTCCTTCTTTGCCTTGGATGAAATCTGAGAACGATTTATAAGGCCTATCATGACTATCTCTCACTGGTTGTCCGCCGATGCCGTTATCAAGAAGTGCATCTACGGCTTCTTGGATTAATTTCTTTTGATCAATCAAGAAATCCGCCATTACAGATACACTATTTTCTATGAAGTGGTTAAGAAGATTATTTCGACGGATAACTGTTTGATAAAGTTCATTGAGATCTGAACTAATCAGTCCAACTTCATCTAATTGAAACATTGGCCTCAGATCGGGAGGAAGAACTGGTAATAGGCATAAAACCATCCATTGTGGTTCTATATGTGCTTGAACAAAATATTGCGCTAATCTCATGCGTCTAACCAATAGATCTTTTCTTCTTCGAAGTTTTTGAAGTTCTTGCTCTTTAAATTTATCATACATCAATCCCTCCTCCTCTTCTACATACTGTTCTACATCCTCAGTCCCCGTAAAAAATATAGATATTATCTCGTCCAATCTCTTCCATTCCACATATGAACGATCTAGAATAATTTGTAAATCCAGACCAGCTAGTTGGTCTCTGATAGCTTTTCCCCCAGTGGCTATTTCTCTCTCTTGAAATAGATCAAAATCAAAATCCCAAGAGATAAAATAAGCAATAATCTCTTGCCAGGATTGATACTTAGATTTAAGTGAAGCCTGAAATCGCAATAAAGTTGGCTTATTAGCTATGGGCCTAGTAATACAAACATTTGGATAGGTTATTCTAGGATTTCCCCCCCTCAGAATCGGACATGAAAGTTTTCTCTCATCCGGCTCAAGTAACTATATAACTATAACAAAACGTAAAGTAATTTTGTATTATTATGCATAATTATTATTATGCATAATAATGTTTTTTGCTCTTAAATAAAATAGTTACTCTTTGCTCAAGTTACAAGTTCATTCAAATATTCGTTTACGATTCGTATTACAACATAAATACGGAATTATTGAGCAGTCTCCTCCCTTTTGAACGATACATTTCTTTGCTAAAGACCTTCAATTCATTTGAAACTCATAAGGGATTTACTTGTCTGTATCTCGTTCTATTTGATCCTGTAGGTTTCTGCTTTACTTCGATGGTTACAATACTTTTTGAAGCATATGTGCGATGAATAGACTCCTATAACCATATATTCTTTTTGGTCTCGAAGAAATAAAGGATAATCTGAAACAAAATGAACCATTCTTATAAGAAAAGAAGTGTTTTTACGAAGTCCAATTAGCAATTTAATATACAAGATATTAACCCTAGATTCATGCCTCTTTATCAACATCTCTGAGCTTCATGCTACTCTTCCCGAGGGACGTGTCAGAGCTAAGGGCATCCCAATTAGATTTAATAGGATGACAGTTTTAACGGATCTGTATTAATAGGAGCTTGTGATCAAGTCACACATCGCAGTATACTAGGTCTTCTAATTCTTTACGGGTTTTATCTAATAGATCCGCGATATAACTGGGACGCCGTTTGAAATACCAAATATGAACAACGGGGCATGCCAGTTTAATGTATCCCATTCGATATCTTCGAATTCGAGAATCCACAACAAGTTCAACTCCACATTGGGCACAAAAATTGGATTTGTGGTCTTCCTTTTCATTATCGATGACTCGAGATTTTCCACAAGCACAAACTCCCCTTTTCTTAGGCCCAAAGATTTTTTCACAAAATAACCCATCTCTTTCGGGTTCATAAGTTTTATAATCTAAAGTATAGTCTGTAGTCACTTCTCCAACTCTTTCTCCATTAGGTAAAATTCTTTCAGACCAAGCAAGAATCTGCTCGGGAGAAACTAATCCAATTCGAAGTTGTTGATGTTTATCCTGTTCACTCATAAAAAAAAATTTTGATTGATTTTGATCAAACTTCCTTCCTATCTATCTGAAAGTCTTTCTCAGATAGAATAGTATGATTCAATTCTAGAGCTAAAGATCGTAGTTCTCGACTGAGCAATCGGAAAGATTCTGTAGGAGTGCTAGATTTAGGCATTGGCTCTCCAGTGAGAATGGCACCAAATACTTTTTCACGAGCATCAATATGGTCAGATTTCAAAGTAAGCATCTCGTGTAAAATATAAGCAACACCAAAACCTTCTAGAGCCCAAACTTCCATTTCTCCTACTCGTTGCCCTCCTCGTTTGGATTTTCCTTTCAGAGGTTGCTGTGTAACCATTGTATAAGGTCCACTGGAACGTGCATGAATTTTGTCAGCAACTTGATGACACAATTTCGATATATAAGCTATTCCTATTGTAACAGGTTGTTCAAAAATTTCTCCTGTTCTTCCATCAATTAATCTATGTTTTCCAGGATGATCAGGTTCAAATACCCATGGATTAGCTGTTTGCTCGCTAGCTTTATAAAGCTCAGAAAACACTAGTTTTCTAGAAGCTTCTCGCTCGTATCTTTCGTCAAAAGGTGCTATTCTATAATGTTTGTTCATTAGTTCTCCTGCTAAACCGAGCAAACATTCAAAGATCTGTCCTACATTCATTCGTGAAGGTACCCCTAATGGATTTAATACCATATCCACTGGTGTTCCATTCTGTAAATAAGGCATATCTTGTATGGGCAAAACTCTTGAAATAATACCTTTATTACCATGCCTTCCAGCTACTTTATCACCCACTTGTATTTTACGTTTTTGTGAAATATATACATGGACTTTTTCCACAATATCGCCAGAATAATCTTCTTCCTCTATACATCTCACATCGATAACTCGGCCTCTCACACCTTTAGGGACTCTAAAACAATTTTCTTTTCCAGTAGGTGGTGCCTTAATATCAAATAAAGCTTGTAATAATCTTCCTTCTGGAGTATTTAATAGTGAGTCTTCTTCTGCTTCAAGTGTTAATTTGCCCACTAAAACATCACCTGTTTCTATCCAAGATCCTATCATTACAAGGCCGTTTTCGTCCAAATGACGGAGTAAGTGAGCATCTAAATGGGGTATTTCTCTAGTGATTACCTCGGGGCCTTGGTTCGTCCAATAAGCTCCAATTTCGTATCTTACGATCTGGAAAGAAGTAAAAATATCTTCATATACCAGACGTTCACTAATAAGTATTGCGTCTTCAAAATTGTATCCTTCCCATGGCATATAAGCCACTAGGATGTTTTTTCCTAAAGAAAGTTCTCCCCCTACTGTAGCCGCACTGTCTGCTATAATTTGTCCCCTCTTTACATATTCCCCTTGACGAACTCGGGGTTTTTGATGTATACAAGTATTACTATTAGAACGTTGATATACAATCAATTCTGTTCCTATAGTGTCTTGAACAACGGATGAAGTTATAGTTATATTTCCAGCATCAATATACTGAATTCTTCCCCCTTCCTTAGCTATAGCTACACTTCCTGAATCTAGAGCTACTTGACCCTCTAACCCTGTTCCAACAATGCACTTCTCAGGTTGAACAAGTGGAACTGCTTGACGCTGCATATTAGAACCCATTAAAGCACGATTCGCATCATTATGTTCGAGAAAAGGAATAAGGCAAACTCCAACGGAAAAATATTGGGAAGGAAAAATACTTCTGAAATGGATTTGGTCCCATGCAAAAACTAGAAATTCTTGTCGAAATCGAGCTGGAGTAAATTGTTCCTCTGGAACCCCTTGATTTAATGCCAGATTATTTCCTGTAGCTATCCGATAATATTCATCTTCTCCCGATAATAGATAAATCATATGTTCTTCCTTCGATCTCTCAGATATCCTATGAAATGGACTTTGTAAAGAGCCGCAATGACTAAGCGTTGCATAAATAGATAAGGATGTAATAAGTCCAACATTTATTCCTTCGGACGTCGTAATAGGACAAATACGTCCATAATGACTAGGATGAATATCCCTTGTACGAAAAGTAGCAGTTCGACTTGTCAATCCTCCAGGGCCTAAAGAGCTAACTTTTCGGCTATGAACTATTTCTGCTAATGGATTAGTTTGATCCAAAAATTGTGATAAGGGATGTAAACCAAAAAAATCTTGAAAAGTGTCTGTTAATGGGAGTAAAGTTGCCAATTTTTTAGGAGTTACTAAACTTTTTTTAGGATCTTTTTTATTATATAATTTAAATTTAGTTTTTGAAATTCCTTCTTTCAAACGATATAGAGCTAATCTTAATTGCTCTTGTAATAAATCTGCTACAGAACGAATATATCGATTTTGTAGGTGATCTATATCATCGAGTGTACCCGTTCCAAATTGCACTCTAATAGGGTAATCCACAGCAGCCAATACATCGTGTGGTAATGAAAAAATTTCGTTCTCGGGTATATCAAGATTCAGTTTTTTGTTCGGATTTCGTCGACCAATCTTTCCTAATAAACATTTAGTTCGGAAAAAGCTTATTTGCAACTTTTCACATATAGAATCGGAAAATTCCAAAGTGTATTTTTTAGGGTCATCGTCACTTATGTAGAGTTCCTTATAAAGTGCCAAAATGGCATCTTCCTTCCCAAAATTCGTCCATTCGCAACATTCCTTGTACTCCTTCGTTCCATTCTCGGAAAGGATAAATGCTTTGAAATTCGTATAGCGAGTATCGTTTAGAATCTCTTTGAGATTTAGGCCCATAGCCAACAATAGAAGTACAACAGATATTTTTTTCTTTCTACTTACATGAATCCATATCCTTTGTTTGCTTATATTGATCTCTAATTTTGATCTTCCTCCCAAATCTGAAATTATAGTGCCGAGATAGATAATGTTTCCTAACGTTTTTCGTTCCCAAGTGTAATAAATACCGGGACTTCTTAATATTTGATTGACCACGACTCTGTAATTTCCATTGACTACAAAAGTTCCTTTAGAATTTATTAAAGGAATATTTCCCAAAAATATAATTTGGTTCTGTATCTTTCCACGAGTTCTCTGAATCAATCTTGCTGGTACATATAATTTACAGTGATATGTAACAGATAGGTATACAGCATCTCTCTCTTTAATTAAAGGTTCTACTAATTTATATTCATTCCCATAAAGCCTAAATTCAATTTCTTTATTTGGGCTATAAAATTTTGAACACTTATTCAGTTCTTCTATTAAGCCTTGGTTGATAAAACGACAAAATCCTTCAAGTTGTATTTTACCAAATTCGGGGATTGTAAATATCCCCTTATTTTCATCTAATCGCATTGGAAGTTTCCTATAAATCCTATAAAAAGTAAATTTCGTTATTTATTCCTTATTGATCTATACGAATAAATACGACAAAAATTGCCATGTAGTTTTGTTAATTATATCCCGTAAAATTCTACCCATATACAAATATATATATATATCTATATTAGATATATAATATCTATATATAATAAAAAGGAGAGGTCCTTTTTTTAATCTTTCTTAAAGGTTAAAACAGGGCGGATTACTTATCGTCGAATGGTATAATTTCAATGCATTATCACATTAAATGATAAGATTAAATGAAGGGAAAAGAACAATTTTGCCATTATTTCCTTTTTGGTTGACAAATGTGCATTCACTATGCTATAATGAGAAGTGAAACATGAAATGAAAATTGGATCTTTCTACGCATTATGTTTGGCATCTTAAAACAAACAAGTTGTATGATGCTCAGTTATACATCCGAAAACTAAGCATTTTACCTTCTTTCCCTATAAGTCCAAATAGGGACTTTAAATCCCTTATTAAATCTGTTTTAAAGGGGACTTTAAATCCCTTACCTTAAAGGGGACTGCAAATCCCTTACCTTAATAAGGGACTTTAAATCCCTTATTTTCCAATACCTTACCTTTTTGAAAGGGGGACTTCAAATCCCCCTACGAAATAATCGAGTGATAAAGCAGGGGACTCAAAATTCCCCAAATCAAGATCTAATTGATCTGGGGATGGCGACATAGCCAAGTGGTAAGGCAGGGGACTGCAAATCCCCCATCCCCAGTTCAAATCCGGGTGTCGCCTTGTTAGGGTAAATAAAGTGAAAGAAATGTGGTAAGATCGATTACCAACAGTATATCCCTATTAGGACGTACTACCAGGGAATTCCTAGTGATGAAGCTATATACTTCATCAGAGAAGTATTTAGAATATTTATCTGCCCCGGGGCAATTCAGATCAAATATCAACTTCGCAATATTTGATCGAGACAAAGATTTGATCAAACAAAAATCTTTATATATTTGCATATCCAATACTTAGCGATAAAATTTACTTGTATAAGTAATAAGTAAAACTTATGGAACTATATGAATAGTTCCGGTGGGATTAATTAGGAATCGAATTACTAGATTCGGTATGAATAAGAGAACATAGTATGTTATACTATTTAATTTTTATTGAATAAAAAATACGAAGTAATACTCTAGGGATTCTGATTCCTCTTTTTGGGTTTTGGTAAAAAGTAGACTAATCTCTACTCTATGAGATCAAATCTCGAGTTATTGTAAAACGAAGGGAAAATAAATCATGGAAGTAAATATCCTCGCATTTATTGCTGTTGCATTGTTCATTTCGGTCCCTACTGCTTTTTTAGTTATCATTTACGTCAAAACGGTGAGTCAAAGTAATTGACTTGTATCATCAAGTCAGTGATTACTGATAACTAAATCAATTCTAGTTATAGATCATCAGTAAAAAAAAGGGAATAAAGGTCGTATTAAGGAGTAGAAATTGATTTGGAAAAGAAGTAGTACGAAGTAAAAGAAAAACCTTCCTTTCACTTTTCTTTTGTACTACTTCTTCTACACAGATCTTAGATTATTAGATCTAATAGCCCTTGGACCATGGGGTCCTTGAATATGGGATAAGGACCTGGTAAAAACAAGGCTAATCACAATCTTTTTATTATTTTATTATATGCCCTTGTAAAAAGGAATTTTATGTAGACAGAACATAGGTCTAGTTCTGAACAGACCTACTTTGCAAAAGTATTTTGCTGTACAGGAAAAATAAAATACTTTCTATGGAAAAGGGATGTATGGTTGAGAGAGAGCAGCACTGCTCCATATGCTGTTGTTCCGAGAACAGACTCGTATTATTTGCAATCATTCGATGAAAACGTAAAAGTAGCATAAATAAAAGTACATATAGTACTTCGTATATGTATAAATATCCAGTATTTTCGTATAAAAAAAATACGAAAATACGAGGGTAAAGGATGCATTCCTTTATGCATATCCGATTTTATTTCATAAATATTTGATTTTGATAATATCATTGATCATTCAATATTAATAGATCATTAATAAACATACAAAATTTTCATCTCAATAATTGTTCTCAATTCAATTAGTAAAATTAGAAGTAGACTATTAGTCTTATTAAAGTCCACTTCTACCCCATACTACGAGTGAAATAGAAAACGTAAAAACTACCATTAGAGCAGCCCAAGCGATATCGACTATATCCATATGAATCCCTCTATAAAAAAAAAAATAATTATTATTAATAATTAATATTATTAATGATAATGGAACTAATCAGGATAGTGCAAAGTGGAAATTTTTCACTTTCAACAATAGTTGATAATATAAACATTTAAAATCAAATTTTATTCGGCTATATTGGTAATATATTTTGACCTAGAGCCGCACAAGTTGACTCCAAAAGTTATGGAATGCAAATGCAAACTTTCTCATCGAGAAAGAGACAATTAATTTTAATTCTATTGATTCCGTTGGGAAAGATGCCCAAGCTTGCATCTGATTATACATAAAAAAGCGCAAAAGTCGGGGTAACTACAACTAAAAAAAAAAGGGGAGAAAGGATACCCCTGTGAAAATCCCACTGATTTGTCTTGTAATGCTCACCGATAACTAAAAATATGAAATGAATAGTTTCAAATTATTCGATTGCCCATGACCCTAAAATGGGCAACTATTTGGATAGTAAGACCAAATAAAATCCAATCCTTATTTTATAATTTAAAAAAAGGGATCTTTTTTATTTTTAGATACAGTATTCTCGTTTCTAAAAAAATGGTTGTACTTATACTTACATTATCCTTCCTAACACAGATCTACGAAACCCTTTTTTCTATCTCAAGAAAAAAATAGGATTTATTTTGGATATGATAATTCAATGTTATTCATCGAAATGTTGGCAGAATTAACCAATGAATTGGTTATTTGTTGAAATAACCAGATATAGATACATCTATAGAATCCTTAGTAGATGTATCTAGTCTACCCAATTTTCCCTTTTTTGTACTTCTCTGAAGTGGGGATCGACCGAAGAATTGGTAAATTTATTGGACCGGGACTGACGGGGCTCGAACCCGCAACTTCCGTCTTGACAGGGCGGTACTCTAACCAATTGAACTACAATCCCACTAGGTACAGTTAACCTATTACTCTCTAATAGGAATTTATTTTTTATTAGTGCCGGTCAAATAAAAGATTTAACCTTTTCCTTTAATTATGAAAGTATCTGTTCGTTTCTTTTCTTTCTATATTGGGTATTAATATATACCTTGTCATCGATTAGATGACAATGAATATCAATCTATGATATTCAGGTTGGTATTGGGCCGAGCTGGATTTGAACCAGCGTAAGCATATTGCCAACGGATTTACAGTCCGTCCCCATTAGCCACTCGGGCATCGACCCAGGAACAAAAAATGGAAAGTCATTAGAATACTTATTAGGTAGGTCTCCTAATGACTTTTCTAGCATAGTACCCCTAGGGGAAATCGAATCCCCGTTGCCTCCTTGAAAGAGAGATGTCCTGGGCCACTAGACGATAGGGGCCCACTTATTATCATAATATCAAAATTCCTAGGAAATTGTCAAGAATATGAAACAAAAATAATCTTTTTTTTAGTGATTTAAAAACATTTATTCTATATTAAATAAAGCCTCAAAACTCAAAAGAGGCTTTGCTTTTATATCCTTATAGCTTTAGTTTAAAGCCCAAAAATATTGGGGCATTGCTACGGATATATCTATTACGTTGAATCAAAAGGTGGAACAATGATGGAAAATAAAATATTTTATTTAGTTTAGAAAATGCCTCTTCCTAGCAATATTGCGTACGAGATCCCCCAATTCAATGTATAACGGAATTTATAGCCCTTTCTTTTGAACCGAATGCTAATTTGATTCAAAGTTTACGGAGATTCGCTCGCGGAACCCGTAGTGAAGCGATATAGATGTTTGGTCCTCTGAACCAACACTTATTATACAGTGTGTGTGTTTCCAGATGGGCACAAACAATCGGATATTGTTATTTACGAAATATCGTAGATGCCGATCTCTACCTCAGATCGAAACAATCTTATGCGTAAATCTAAGTGATAAACAGACAGACCAATAAGAGAGTCATCTCAAAGCCACGCAGTCTAATCAATTCGAATTTAATAATAGGTCAACACAATTTTAGGGTATAAATCTCACCCTTTCTATAACATATAACAAAGTCGAAGAATTCAATCGAATACCTAATGGGTCAATAGTACTAATTGACATGATTGAAACAGGATCGGTTCTCGAACAATATTGATAAATCCATAGATATAGATCTATCTATATTCACATTGATATTCTATGTGGATCCATTTATATTATTAAATTAAATATATACCCGATATGTAGTCGACTTAGCCATTGATCATTTCATGATCAAAAGCACTTTTAACTCAGTGGTAGAGTAACGCCATGGTAAGGCGTAAGTCATCGGTTCAAGCCCGATAAAGGGCTCCGCCCGGTGTTCATTTTTCACAGAATTAAAAAAACCTGTGAAAAACAATAAAAAATACCTGTCATTATCAATTTTAGGTTCAACATCTGGTATAACGGAATAGAGCAGATTGAGAACAACTAGAATGCTATCTAGACTATTTATCAGATATAGTCATTCATCTTTCTACTATAGGACGAGGAATAGTATAAAAAGGCATAATCTATTTCCTTTTCGTAATTTTGTATCTTCTTTCGGCCCAAAAGAGGTAAATAAGAAGGAGAAGTAAGTGAACCTGACCCATTGACTGATGAATATATTAGCTATTCTGATATTGAAAATTGAGGGGGATTTTGAAAGTGGATCTTTCAATTATTTGAAGTTGTTCAAATGATTTAATTTAATATTTGGTTATTGATTGGATGTTCTGTCGAATGAACAGTTATGATCTTTTATTCTCCGGGAAAAAATGTAGATGGAAGTCTGAAAGGAAAGTCAATATTTCTTTATCTCTAACTCATATATCTCTAACTCATAAGTTTATTCCTATCTATAGAATCCAATTGATTTAATATCTAATTCAAATCATTGATTTACCAAACATTCTTATATTAATGTAGTAAACATTTACTCTAGCTCTGCTAGAATTATTCTTTTTGTTGTTCTTATTTACTACGTAGGAATAATGTAGTAATAATAAACATAGAGACTTATTAAATCAATAAAAATACTACTATCGATTTTGTTGATCTTGGATTTAGGTTCAAGACATCTAATATTTATTTTATTCCATCTAATATTGAATGGAATAGATGTGGTTAATGTTATTTGGTTATTACCAGGGAGGAAGAACAGAAAAGCTAATTTGCTTTTCCATCAGTTGTTCTTCTTATATTTATTCCATTCAGAAGGTAATTTGAGGATCAGAAATAAACTGAATAGAAACAACATCATGCATTTACCTATATTGCATTGGTTCAGTTTAGCGGATAATATCTGTGCCAACAAGAAATGTTCGGAACCCAATTAATAATTTGTTGAAAGGGATATGATGTATGAAAAATTATCCATAGATAGACAAACCAGCGTATACCTTTTGATTTTATCAGATAGGGTGTTCGGAAAAGGTCGGAATAGTTAAATAGGAGGATTACTATGACTATAGCCCTTGGAAAGTCTTCCAAAGAGGAACAAACTTTATTTGATACTATGGATGACTGGCTACGCAGAGACCGTTTTGTTTTTGTGGGTTGGTCTGGTCTATTGCTTTTTCCTTGTGCTTATTTTGCCCTAGGTGGATGGTTCACGGGTACAACCTTTGTGACTTCATGGTATACTCATGGATTGGCCAGTTCGTATTTGGAAGGTTGTAATTTTTTAACTGCCGCAGTTTCTACGCCTGCTAATAGTTTAGCACATTCTTTGCTGCTATTATGGGGTCCTGAAGCACAAGGAGATTTTACTCGTTGGTGCCAATTAGGTGGTCTATGGACTTTCGTTGCTCTTCATGGTGCTTTTGGTCTAATAGGCTTCATGTTACGCCAATTTGAACTTGCTCGATCTGTACAATTGCGACCTTATAATGCAATTGCGTTCTCTGCTCCGATTGCTGTTTTTGTTTCTGTATTCTTGATCTATCCATTAGGCCAGTCTGGTTGGTTTTTTGCACCTAGTTTTGGTGTAGCGGCTATTTTCCGATTTATCCTCTTTTTTCAAGGTTTTCATAATTGGACCTTGAATCCATTTCATATGATGGGAGTTGCCGGAGTATTGGGTGCTGCTCTTCTATGTGCTATTCACGGTGCTACCGTGGAAAATACTTTATTCGAAGACGGTGATGGTGCAAATACGTTCCGTGCTTTTAACCCAACTCAAGCTGAAGAGACTTATTCTATGGTAACTGCTAACCGTTTCTGGTCCCAAATTTTTGGGGTTGCTTTTTCCAATAAACGTTGGTTACATTTCTTCATGTTATTTGTGCCAGTGACCGGTTTATGGATGAGTGCCATTGGAGTAGTTGGTCTAGCTCTAAACTTACGTGCCTATGACTTTGTTTCTCAGGAGATTCGTGCGGCAGAAGATCCTGAATTTGAAACTTTCTACACAAAAAATATTCTCTTGAACGAAGGTATTCGTGCTTGGATGGCGGCTCAAGATCAGCCTCATGAAAACCTTATATTCCCTGAGGAGGTTCTACCCCGTGGAAACGCTCTTTAATGGAACTCTATCTTTAGCTGGTCGTGACCAAGAAACTACTGGTTTCGCTTGGTGGGCTGGTAATGCCCGACTTATCAATTTGTCAGGCAAATTACTTGGGGCTCACGTGGCTCATGCCGGATTAATTGTATTCTGGGCTGGAGCAATGAATCTATTTGAAGTGGCTCATTTTGTATCGGAAAAGCCTATGTATGAACAAGGATTGATTTTACTTCCCCATCTAGCTACTTTAGGATGGGGAGTCGGTCCTGGTGGGGAAATTGTGGACACTTTTCCCTATTTTGTATCTGGGGTACTTCACTTAATTTCTTCTGCAGTTTTAGGTTTTGGTGGTATTTATCACGCACTAATCGGACCCGAAACTTTAGAAGAATCTTTTCCATTTTTTGGTTATGTCTGGAAAGATAGAAATAAAATGACTACAATTTTAGGTATTCACTTAATTTTGCTAGGTGTTGGTGCTTTTCTTCTAGTCTTCAAGGCTTTGTATTTTGGTGGCATATATGATACCTGGGCTCCTGGCGGTGGAGATGTAAGAAAAATTATGAACCTTACGCTTAACCCAGTTGCTATATTTGGTTATTTGCTCAAGTCTCCTTTTGGAGGAGAGGGATGGATTGTTAGCGTGGACAATCTAGAAGATATAATCGGAGGACATGTATGGTTAGGTTCCATTTGTATTTTCGGTGGTATCTGGCACATCTTAACAAAACCTTTTGCATGGGCTCGTCGTGCGTTTGTATGGTCAGGAGAAGCCTACTTGTCCTATAGTTTAGCTGCTCTTTCTATCTTTGGTTTTATTGCTTGTTGTTTTGTTTGGTTTAACAATACAGCTTATCCCAGTGAATTCTATGGGCCAACCGGCCCAGAGGCGTCTCAAGCTCAAGCATTTACTTTTCTAGTTAGAGATCAACGTCTTGGAGCTAGTGTAGGGTCTGCCCAGGGGCCTACTGGTTTAGGTAAATATCTAATGCGTTCTCCTACTGGAGAAATTATCTTCGGAGGAGAAACAATGCGTTTTTGGGATCTTCGTGCTCCCTGGTTGGAACCTCTAAGGGGTCCTAATGGTTTGGACCTAAGTAAGTTGAAAAAGGACATACAACCCTGGCAAGAACGACGTTCAGCGGAATATATGACTCATGCTCCTTTAGGTTCTTTAAATTCTGTGGGTGGTGTAGCTACCGAGATTAATGCGGTGAATTATGTATCACCCCGAAGTTGGTTAGCCACCTCTCATTTTGTTCTAGGATTTTTCTTTTTCGTGGGTCATTTGTGGCATGCAGGAAGAGCTCGCGCAGCTGCAGCAGGATTTGAGAAAGGAATTGATCGTGATTTTGAACCTGTTCTTTCCATGACCCCTCTTAATTAAACGATAAAATAAACTAGATAAAATCATAATTCATCTAATTTCTTTTCATTTACCATGTTGGGAGACGGGATAGCGGGATCCTTCGCTATTTTTTTCCAACTGAGTCCTTATTGCTCGGCTATATAGCCGAGCCTTTTTTTGCTACTGATCTGATAAGATCAATTGTTTAATCGAACAAAAGGAGAGAGAGGGATTCGAACCCTCGATAGTTTTTAAAACTATACCGGTTTTCAAGACCGGAGCCATCAACCACTCGGCCATCTCTCCCGGACGAGGCCAACTGGTCCTATTTTACTCCGACAGATAATAATTAATTCAATTATGATCAATGAAAATCCGTAGTGCATTTGATGCAGAATTTGACCGGATGGGGATCGAATGGTATAGTCTATTGAATCTGTTGAAAGCTTTTAAGATCACAACAATGACTATTGCTTTCCAATCGTCTGTGTTTGCATTAATTGCAATTTCATTTCTCCTAGTGATTGGTGTACCTGTCGCACTTGCCTCTCCTACTGGTTGGTCAAGTAGCAAAAATGTGCTATTTTCAGGAATATCATTATGGATTGGATCAGTCTTTTTAGTAGGTATTCTGAATTCTTTTATATCTTAGATATGTTTTAAGATCTTTTGGGTTGAAACCCTCCCTCCCCTTTCCGTAGGGCATTAATAGTTCGCAAGGGCATTTCCTAAAAATACCAAGAAACTAAATTAAAGTGTTCTTGGGAGGGTTTATTTTATTATTGGTAGTATTAATCATCATACTTATAATCATAAAGTATGTACCCACATAGAAGTGGTAATATATAGGGATATATATTATATTATCCCTATAACGAGTCAAATGCGGGTATTGTTTAATGGATAAAATTTATTCTTGCCAAGGATAAGATGCGGGTTCGATTCCCGCTACCCGCCCATCTGGAGGATGAAATCCTAACAAGGAATAATTATTGGTTTGGTCATATCTTTTCCTGGTTTATCAAACCATTCTCCAGGGAATTAAGAATGGAGAAAAAGCTTATTGTATTTTTAGCGGAGACGGGATTTGAACCCGTGACTTCAAGGTTATGAGCCTTGCGAGCTACCAAACTGCTCTACTCCGCGCTATCCTTTCATATGACCTTTGCTATAATAGCAAAAAATAGGTGTATTGAGCAACCCCTGAGAAATGATATTATCCCTCCCTATATAGGGAAGGACTTTTCTATCATCACAATAACCTTAAAGAACGAATCTTTTTTTCCTCCTACCAACTCGATTTTGTTACCCCAGCCAACAAACATGCGTGAGCCATCTCACGGATTATATATCCGGACAACTCAAAATCTCGATAGTTAGCTCTAGGGCTTCCAGTCGTCAAACAACGTCGACGAAGACGTGTAGGTGCACTATTACGTGGTGAAGATTGTAATTTTATATAAATTTTAATTTTATCATCTAATGATGATACTTCGCTCATCTCTTTTTTCAAAGATTGACGAAGGAAATTATATTTCCTTTCCAATCTTTGTTTCTTTTTCTCTCTTTCAATGAGACTTTTTCTTGCCATAATTATTCAGTCAATTTTTATCGAGGAATCAAAACAAAATATAGATCAAATTTTAGATGGATAAGTATTACGTGTATTACTCCTTATTTTAAATACAGAGAGATTAGATTTATAATCTATATATCTCCTCAAATTTTAAAGAATTAACCAAATTTGCCTGATGTAGAGGCAATTAAGAAAGCTGCATAGGTAAATATATAACCTACGGAAAAGTGAGCTAATCCAACTAATCGTGCTTGAACGATGGAAAGAGCTACCGGCTTGTCCCTCCATCGAACTAAATTGGCCAAAGGTGTGCGTTCATGGGCCCATGCGAGAGTTTCAATAAGTTCCTGCCAATATCCACGCCAGGAAATAAGAAACATAAATCCAGTAGCCCAAACAAGATGCCCGAATAAGAACATCCACGCCCAGACAGATAAACTGTTCATACCAAAAGGATTGTATCCATTAATAAGTTGTGAAGAGTTTAACCAAAGATAATCTCTTGACCATCCCATTAAATAAGTGGAAGATTCATTAAATTGCGCAACATTCCCCTGCCATAAGGTGATATGCTTCCAATGCCAATAGAAAGTAACCCATCCAATGGTATTCAACATCCAAAAAACTGCCAAATAAAAAGCATCCCAGGCCGAAATATCGCAAGTACCACCCCGTCCCGGACCATCGCAAGGAAAACTATAACCAAAATCTTTCTTATCAGGCATTAACTTGGAACCACGCGCATCTAAAGCACCTTTTACTAAAATCAATGTAGTTGTATGCAAACCTAGAGCAATAGCATGATGAACCAAAAAGTCTCCAGGACCAATTGTTAAGAACAGTGAATTTTTATTATCGTTAATAGCATTCAACCAACCAGGTAACCATATGCTTTTACCAGCATTGAATGCTGGATCATTTGCTGAAGATAAGAGTACATCAAAACCATATAAAGTCTTACCATGAGCAGATTGTATCCACTGAGCAAATATAGGCTCGATCAAGATCTGTTTTTCTGGAGTACCAAAAGCAAGCATAACATCGTTATGAACATAAAGTCCCAAGGTATGAAAACCTAGGAATAAACTAGCCCAACTCAAATGAGATATTATAGCTTCCTTATGCTCCAACATTCTCGCCAATACATTATCCTTATTCTGTTCTGGATTATAATCCCTAATGAGGAATATAGCTCCATGAGCAAACGCCCCTGTCATAATGAATCCGGCAATGTATTGATGATGAGTATACAATGCAGCTTGGGTAGTGAAGTCTTGTGCTATGAATGCATAGGCGGGTAAAGAATACATGTGTTGAGCTACCAAGGAAGTTATAACTCCCAAAGAAGCTAGAGCAAGACCTAATTGAAAATGAAGAGAATTATTTATTGTGTTATAAAGACCCTTATGTCCGCGGCCTAATAGGCCTCCCGGAGGAATATGTGCTTCTAAAATATCTTTTATACTGTGTCCGATCCCAAAGTTGGTTCTATACATATGACCAGCAATAAAAAAGACAAATGCAATAGCTAAATGATGATGAGCAATATCAGTTAGCCATAAACTTTGAGTTTGTGGGTGGAATCCTCCAAGAAGAGTTAGGATCGCAGTTCCCGCCCCTTGAGAGGTACCAAAAAAATGATTACTAGAATCAGGATTTTGAGCATAAAGATTCCACTGACCTGTAAAAAGTGGTTCTAAACCTTGGGGATACGGTAATACATTCAAGAAATTATCCCATCTTATGTGTTCCCCCCTTGATTCAGGAATAGCGACATGAATTAAATGTCCCGTCCAAGCCAAAGAACTGACTCCGAAGAGCCCAGACAAATGATGATTGAGACGAGATTCGGCATTTTTAAACCATGAAACACTTGGTTTCCATTGAGGTTGTAAATGCAACCGACCCGCTATTAAAAAGATAGAAGAAAGAAATAGCAAGAAAAGAGCTCCGGTATAAAGATCTTCATTAGTGCGTAAGCCAATTGTATACCACCACTGATAAACACCAGAATAAGCAATATTGACCGGACCGGGGGCGCCTCCTCGGGTAAAGGCTTCTACGGCCGGTTGACCAAAATGAGGATCCCAAATTGCATGAGCAATAGGTCTTACATGTAAGGGGTCGTGGACCCATGCTTCGAAATTGCCTTGCCAAGCCACGTGGAATAAATTACCAGAGGTCCACAAAAAGATTATAGCTAACTGACCAAAGTGAGAAGCAAAAATCTTCTGATAAAGGCGTTCTTCGGTAATATCATCATGACTTTCAAAGTCATGTGCAGTAGCAATACCAAACCAAATACGACGAGTAGTTGGGTCCTGGGCCAAGCCTTGGCTGAACTTTGGAAATCTTGATGCCATAATGCTTTTCAAATCCTCCTAGCCATTATCCTACTGCAATAATTCTTGCTAGGAAGAACGCCCATGTTGTGGCGATTCCACCCAGAAGGTAATGAGTTACTCCTACAGCACGTCCTTGGACAATACTCAAGGCTCTGGGCTGGATAGCAGGAGCAACCTTTAATTTGTTATGGGCCCAAACAATAGATTCAATCAGTTCTTGCCAATACCCACGACCACTGAATAGGAACATTAGACTAAAGGCCCAAACGAAATGAGCACCTAAAAATAAAAGACCATATGCAGATAATGAAGAACCGTAAGATTGGATTACTTGAGAGGCTTGTGCCCATAGAAAGTCACGGAGCCACCCGTTAATTGTAATGGAACTCTGTGCAAAGTTGCCTCCTGTAATATGAGTTACTACTCCCTGATCACTTATACTACCCCAAACATCGGACTGCATTTTCCAGCTGAAATGGAATATTACTACCGAAATTGCATTGTACATCCAAAATAAACCTAGGAAGACATGATCCCAGGCAGATACTTGACATGTTCCTCCTCTCCCAGGCCCATCGCAGGGAAAACGAAAACCAAGATTTACTTTATCAGGTATTAAACGAGAGCTACGGGCAAATAAGACACCCTTAAGTAGTATTAGTACAGTCACATGGATAGTAAATGCATGAATATGGTGCACTAAAAAATCTGCAGTTCCTAATGGAATAGGTAACAAAGCCACTTTGGCACCTACTGCTACCAAATCACCACCTCCCCAGGTTAAGCTGGTGCTTGCTGTTGCATCAGGAGCTGTCAAACTAGGAGCCGAGGCATGAGTATTTTGTATCCATTGAGCAAAGATAGGTTGTAATTGTATAGCAGTATCTGAAAACATATCTTGAGGACGTCCTAAAGCACTCATAGTATCATTATGAATATACAGACCAAAACTATGGAAGCCTAAGAATATACATGCCCAGTTGAGATGTGATACAATTGTATCACGATGTCTCAAAACACGATCCAAAAGATTGTTGTATTGAGTAGTCGGGTCATAGTCTCTTACCATAAAAATAGCTGCATGTGCAGCAGCGCCAACTATGAGAAATCCACCAATCCACATGTGGTGCGTGAACAGAGAGAGTTGGGTACCATAGTCAATAGCTAGATACGGATAGGGGGGCATAGAATACATGTGGTGAGCTACGACAATAGTTAAAGAACCTAACATAGCTAGGTTAAGAGCTAATTGAGCATGCCATGAGGTGGTTAAGATCTCGTAAAGACCTCTATGACCCTCCCCTGTAAATGGACCTTTATGAGCTTCCAAAATTTCCTTGAGGTTATGGCCAATACCCCAATTAGTCCTATACATATGACCAGCAATCAGAAAGAGAACTGCAATAGCCAAATGGTGATGTGCAGTATCGGTCAGCCATAGACCCCCCGTTACCGGATTTAGTCCTCCACGAAAAGTCAAAAATTCTGAATATTTCGACCAATTTAGGGTGAAAAATGGGGTCAACCCCTCAGCAAAACTGGGATAAAGTTGAGCTAAAAGCTCACGATTTGAAATAAATTCATGAGGAAGTGGTATCTCTTTAGGGTCCACTCCAGCATCTAGGAGTTGGTTAATAGGTAAAGAAACGTGTACTTGGTGTCCTGCCCAAGATAGAGACCCAAGTCCTAATAACCCTGATAAATGGTGGTTCAACATTGATTCTACATCTTGGAACCAAGTCAATTTTGGAGCAGCTTTGTGATAATGAAACCAACCAGCAAAAAGCATTAACGCTGCAAAGATCAATGCACCAATTGCGGTGCAGTAAAGTTGTAATTCACTAGTTATTCCGGATGCTCGCCAAATCTGGAAGAATCCAGAGGTTATTTGTATTCCTCGAAAACCTCCACCTACATCTCCATTCAAAATTTCTTGACCTACTATTGGCCAAACTACCTGAGCACTAGGTTTGATATGAGTAGGATCACCCAGCCATGCTTCATAATTGGAGAAACGAGCGCCGTGAAAATACATCCCACTTAGCCAAATAAATATGACGGCTAGTTGACCAAAATGAGCACTAAATACTTTGCGAGAGATCTCTTCCAAATCATTAGTATGGCTATCAAAATCGTGAGCATCAGCATGTAGGTTCCAGATCCAAGTGGTAGTATTAGGTCCCTTAGATAGTGTCTTTGAGAAATGACCGGGTTTAGCCCATTTTTCAAAAGATGTTTTAATAGGATCCCTCTCCACAACAATCTTTACTTCTGGTTCCGGTGAACGAATGATCATTGAGTTCTCCTCTTTCCAGACGAGACATGAGAAAAAACCCGCCAAACGAATTTATATGTTTTCAACTCGTTCCTCTCTTTATTTCCTAGTTCAGGACTGGAGCGACTATTATACGGAAGTCGCTCTGAGGCAGGTGTTCCAATTTATTATGACATATCCCACAGGTGCTCAATGGACCGTTACGATATGGTAAAGCTTTCTCATTGGGTGGGAAAAATAATTGTGTAATTTGTAATATCATTATTATCTTCATATCCAGATTTATGTCCTAGATCACATTTATTAATCACAAAAGTTTTGAATTATTCAAAATATTAATAGATCTTTAATAAATCAATATTTATATCTCCGGACGGGATTTAACCCTATTCAAAAGATCCCTTTCATTAACGATCCATAAAAGGTATTCTTTGTTATATTGTCAATATAATTATGTCTAAAATGACAACTCAATAAGAGAAGCTAATTCGATCGAATAGTATGAGACATTAATTTATCCTGGATGTAGAAAATATTTCATAATTCTGACGATTGTATGGTAATCGATATATTTTCATTCTCCAAAACGTCCCGTAATCTTTAACCAATTTTGTGCTTCGATATAATTGCTTGGAGCAAGCGCTATAGCTTGTTTCCAATACTCAGCAGCTTGATCGAACCAAACCTCCGCAATTTCAGGATCTCCTTGTCGAATGGCCTGTTCTCCTCGGTCGGGATAGGTCAACTTAGAAAAGTCTTCTTCCCTTAGAACCGTACTTGAGAGTTTCCCACCTCATACGGCTCAATTCACTATTTTTTAGTCCTTTACCCAAACTTCCAAACTAGAAGATAGGGAATAAGTTCAGGTTAACCGAAATAACAGAAAGGGTCAATGACATGAGTTTCAAACTTCACTTTCGATACTTTCGATAAATGATCAGGTTTTATCTTTTCTCCCACCCTCATAAAGATGAATATAGAAACAACGAGATCTACTTCAGATTATCCGGATAGAAGTCTTTTTAAGGGGTAACTATCTATGTTCTGTATAGAAATTTCGAATAGTACTTTCCATCTGCAACTTGTAGGAGAGTACTTAACATCTTTAGGATCTGATGCTACACCGTTGCTCAATAGCCTAGTAAATCAACTATATTACATAAGTTAATTTGTCAGTGAGCAGATTTGATCGTATCAGTCCCAACTTTCAATAATTGATCTTTATGGTGCTTTCCCCATCAATTTAAATGATTAAATTATTTTTTATCCATGGAATATTGAGGCTCTATTTATCCATTCATATTTGGGCTCCTATGAGGGATATTCTTTTTACTACAGCTGATAAAAACCGTCCTTTGGACGATGCATATGTAGAAAGTCTCTTCTTTTGTTCTTCTCCGTAGTTCTAAACGAATTCATTCTATAGTACAGATAGCCGCACGTAATGACAGATCAAGGCCGTATTATTAAGAGCTTGTGGTAAAGACGGGTTTCGTTCTAATGCCTGGAAATAATATTCCAAAGCTTTAGTATGTTCCCCATTACTCGTGTGGATAAGACCTATATTATATAGTATGTAACTTCGGTCGTAAGGGTCGATTTCCAATCGCATGGCTTCATAATAATTTTGTAAAGCTTCCGCATATTCCCCTTCGGATTGAGCTGACATCCGTTACGGTCGTTCATTCAATTGAAATGATCTCCGTTCCAAAACCGTACATGAGATTTTAACCTCATACGGCTCCTCCTTTTTTTACATAATAAGGATAAGGAAAGTAATCCGTTGAATCGGTCTTAGCCCATATTATGAATTAACAGGAGCTAGTGTATTTCTTATTAATCTCTAGCCATCCTTCTTGCAAAGACTCTTTTTTTAATACCAAGGATTTTAGCACTTAAAAACAGAACCTCCAACACTTTCTTTGTCCTTAACGCATTGTATTTATACGGGGATTATTCACTTCAACAATCTCCGATGGTTCTAACGGTATCCGAAGTACAAACGAGATGGATGTTTGTTGTCTCAACCATTTTCACTAGCCCTTAAAGGGTCATGTTTATGATAACGAAGCGTTTGTGTTGTCGATTCCCACACGTAGTGCTTTTTCCCCTATGCGTGCCTATCAGATAGGTTTGACCATTAGAACCTATTACACACATAGGTTTAACCTTTCGCTTGATACTAGTAATATCAGAAGATAAAAGTATCTAAGGCTGCATCAATCGGGGATACACGACAGAAAGAATTGTTCTATTTCACTCACTTTCACTAAGCGTAAGTTTTCATTGACTCAATATTCCGCCATTCCCTGAAACGATAAAGACAGAAATAAAAAAAAAAGTATCAAATCACACCATCTCTGTAATAGGTGAATGCCTCTTTTTCCCCTGAAGCCATTGGGATTATTTGCAATAAGATATCCGCTACAATTGTGAAGGTCTTATCGATAAAATTGTCATTTCTCTGAGATCTAGGCATAGTCAATTATAAATTTTAGAATTTCCTTCATTCCTCATATAGAAATGATCCCATGAATAAAATGATTTTCCGACGCACAATAGCATAATTAAATGGATTTCCTTCTGATCGTAAATATTCCGTATATTATAACTTATTCTTTCTATCGTTTTCTCCCAACCCACTCAATAGGATGATCTCATCATCCCGCAACCACGTTGTATTTACGTGACAGAGGAAATAAAGTAAATAAAACAAATATTGGTATGGGAAAGGAAAATCACATTGTTATGTAACGTACAGAGAGACAGATGTGCATGAATCGAATCCCTCCTTTTCATTCTCAATTTAAATTCGACAGGAATAATATTCTACGACTAACAATTCATTAATCTTCAAACTGATTCGTTTACTATCTATTATTTTTTTAACTAATCCAATATATTGTGACTTTTTTTTTAAAAGATTCAAATGGTTTGGTACCCTCATTTTATCCCTCTGGGAAAGATCTATATTGTTATTAATTATATTTATCGATCTTTGTTGATCTTTTATAGAAATTAAATCTTGGGGTTTGCAACGATAACTTGGTATATCTACTATACGATCATTGACCAGGATATGTCTATGGCTTACTAATTGTCTGGCTCCAGGAATGGTAAGCGCCATTCCCAATCGAAAAATAATGTTATCCAAACGCATTTCAAGTAATTGCAATAGCACCTGACCCGTTGATCCCTTGGATCTTCTAGCAATACGAGCATATTGAAGTAATTGTCGCTCTGTAAGTCCGTAATGAAAACGTACTCTTTGTTTTTCTTTTAGGCGGATAGGATATTTAGAAGGTTTAGGAGATTTATGATGTTTTTTCGTCCTAGGCTCTTCAATTCTGTTGGGTTTTTTCTTACTGAGTCCTGGTAAAGTTTTTAGACGATTTATTATTTTTAAACGAGGTCCGCGATAACGGGACATAAAAACTCCTTATTTCACGACACAAAATGAACAAATAATGCTGGAAAGAGGAATAGTATAAACAGTACGAATAATGAAATAATATATTTTATATAGAGAACGGCACTTTTTATTTTCATTTTGTATTGGAGAGGTCCAATAAAATATGTTCCAATCATTCATTTCGTTTCTAGTTGAAACAGAAACATATTATGCCATGATAGACTCGGTGGACTGACGATCATAAAAGGAAGAGTCTTCTCCCTATTTTATAGATCCTAACAAAACATGCTTAATAATGAAAAGAATGAAAAAGAGCCTTCTATCGGGATCGAACCGATGACCGTCGCATTACAAGTGCGATGCTCTAACCTCTGAGCTAAGCAGGCTTACATCAATGGAGGATGTAACCACGTCCTTATTGGTGTGAAATTCAGAGATCTCTTCGAAATCGAAGCTATTAAATAAATATACAATCGATATTCCAATCTAATAAGAATAATACAAGAATAATACAATTCAGATTAGAATGGAACCTTGTTTGAATATATAAACAAGATATAGGATCTTATATGCAGCATTCATATAAGAATGGGGCGTGGCCAAGCGGTAAGGCAACAGGTTTTGGTCCTGTTATTGCGAAGGTTCGAATCCTTTCGTCCCAGATGGGACAAATAGTAATAATTAAAATAAATTGCTGTCAATAGTTTAACTAGTCCGAATCAAACAAAAGTGGAAAATAAAATACTTGCATAGAAAATACAGAAATAGTATAATAATTTTCAGTCTCGATTAGACTGGAGATGTCGAAAGATAAATAAGTAACAGAGGGTATCCCACCCTTGAACTGGAACTAATATCCACCAAATAAATTTAAATGAAATTTATGAGATCCGATTATCTCATGATTTCGTTCGCCAATAAGGGGATATGGCGGAATTGGTAGACGCTACGGACTTAATAGAATTGAGCCTTGGTATGGAAACTTACTAAGTGATAGCTTCCAAATACAGGGGAACCCTGGAATATTTTGAATGGGCAATCCTGATCCAAATCCGTATTATAGGAACAATAATTTTATTTTCTAGAAAAGGGATAGGTGCAGAGACTCAACGGAAGATATTCTAACGACTTAATATCATTTGAATTTGAACCAATATTCTATCTACAGAGTGTAGTATGTTATTGAAAACTTTGAAAGTGTTCTGTATCATCGTTAAAACTTGTTTCAACGATTAGAACTTGAGTTGTTCTAGGCTTGCCTAGCTTAATGAATACTGAATTAAAGTAATTCAATTAAGAAATAAATATAATTTATTCCATTTTTGAATTATTGGACGAGGATAAAGATAGAGTCCAATTCTACATGTAAATGCCAACAACAACAATGCAAATTGCAGTAGTCGGAAAATCCGTTGGTTTTATAAACCGTGAGGGTTCAAGTCCCTCTATCCCCAGGTGTATTTCCGAATTAAAGAAAGATCAAATATTATTACTCTTGACAATTTTATAAGCAATCCAGAATATAGAGCTATATTCCCATAAATTTAGAAAGGTTGATCGTAAGATCAACTCATACATTTTGTCAGATATAACATTTGTGTATGTATAATTGTATTATACATACAATTTCAATTTATAATAGAAATTGATAATGGTAACTTACCAATCCAAAAGTATAATTTAAAAAGGGAAATAGATTTTCTTTTGTCTTTTTAGTTGACCTGAGCTCAGGTTCTGCGCTAGGATGATAAACAGGGAAGAGTCGGGATAGCTCAGTTGGTAGAGCAGAGGACTGAAAATCCTCGTGTCACCAGTTCAAATCTGGTTCCTGGCATGCGGAACCGTATAGATTATATACTAGGTATAATCTAGTATCTATACCCTATTATTTACATTATTTAATAGATCATGTGTATAGATGAGTATAATTCATGCATGTAGACATATACATATGCTGGTAAAAGCATTTACATTTTTTATTTTTAATGTGTCTTCTCTGTCCTAATCGAATATACATATTATGTATGTACCATATAATAAAACTAAAGAACTTATATTAAACTTTAAACTGAAATTAGTATAAGTTCTAATTGTAGCTTTCATTTTCGTACATGAAATAAATGTGCGTGGTATAGTTTAAAAATTCTTTGATGTGTAAATAAAATATTTTATACATCCTTCTTTCATTCAAGGATATAGGATAATAAAAATGAATAATAGATTTGATTGCTGATTGCGGCCAGAGTCTGTGTTATCTTATTCCATAAGAAGACAGATAAACTCTAAAAAAGATAGATCTAAGTTTTTACTTTTATTCGATTCAATGAGAATCTTGTATCTCATAAAAATCAGGTGCAATATAATCTTTGCGTAAAGGCCAACCAATCCAACTTTCAGGCATCAATATACGTTTGAGACATGGATGACTCTCATAAAGGATTCCCAACATATCATAAGATTCCCGTTCCTGGAAATTAGCACCTTTCCAAATACGTAGAACAGAGGGGATTTTGGGATTGTCCCTGGGGACAAAGACTTTTATACACACCTCTTCGGGTTGATCTGTATTAACCTTTATTATCGTAAGATGATATACACTAGCTAATAATCCCCCTGGTGCTACATCATAGGCACACTGAGAACGGAGATAATTAAAACCATAAACATATAAGGCAACGGCTATAGAAGCCCAATCCTCAGATTTGATTTGTAGCGTCTCTGTGCCTTGGTAATCGAAACCTAAAGGTCTATGAGCTAACTTATGCTTGGCTAGCCAAACAGACAATCGACCCTTCATTTGATTACTATTTATTGTCAAAGTATCTGTATAAAGATTTGACATTTGCAAAAAAATTTTCAAGTGTATTTGTATTTCCTGCTCGTTACTTTCTACTTTTCTACTAACGATTATTCATTAGCCAATTAGATAGATAGAGTTCTCTATCTATCTATTTTCAAGTTTTTCAAAGAGTATCTCTGAAATGGATTCAGACGTTTTGGAGGGTATCTCTAAAGTCGATTTGAATGGAGATTCATAAGATTGATGAAAAAACTTCTCCCCTTCATTTTTAGGTCCAATATTAAACCTATGCTTTCTAGTAAAATACCTCTGTACTTGCTGAGACTCGGTCCTATCTTCAGATATTTCTCGAGCTATTTTTTCACGAAGTTTTATTATAGCATCTATAATAGCTTCTGGTTTAGGAGGGCAACCCGGCAAATAGATATCCACAGGAATTAACTTATCTACTCCGCGAACAGTACTATAAGAATCTGTACTAAACATTCCTCCTGTAATAGTACAAGCTCCCATAGCAATTACATATTTTGGTTCGGGCATTTGTTCATATAATCTCACTAAAGAAGGAGCCATTTTCATGGTCACAGTTCCAGCTGTTATAAGGAGGTCGGCTTGTCTAGGACTAGATCTTGGTACCAAACCGTAACGATCAAAGTCGAATCGTGAACCTATTAATGAAGCAAATTCGATGAAACAACAACTAGTACCATAAAGGAGCGGCCATAAACTAGAGAGTCTTGCCCAATTTGAGAGATCGTTTAGAGTAGTTGAAATCACTGAATTCGGAATTGATTGATCAAGTAGAAGTGACTCTACAGGATTTATGGCTGGCTTTATATAATTTTCTACTTCCCTTCTACCACCCCAAAATCTGGAAGTTAAGACCATTCCAATGCTCCTTTTCTCCATGCATAAACTAAACCAATAATTAAGATAAGCACGAAAATAAAAGCTTCTATAAATGTATATATACCCAAAATATCAAAACTCATAGCCCACGGATAGAGAAATACTGTTTCCACATCAAAAACAACGAAAACTAGAGCAAACATATAATAACGAATCCTAAATTGGATCCAGGTATCTCCCATTGGTTCTATACCTGATTCGTAACTAGTTGCTTTCTCCGGCCCTTTACTTATGGGAGCCAAAGCTATAGAAATTGAGAATGCTAGAATCGGAATAAGGATACATATTACTAAATATATCCAAAAAGTATAATATTCGGAAAATATATACATAAATAGACTCCTGTGAAATAGATAAAGAGTCTTATTTTTAATATTGTCAATTTAGACATCGTTCCTCTATCCCCCGAACATCATGGATTCATATTCATTTATGTTTCGTTCGTGACAACGATATAAGTAATAGTTAATATCGTTACTTTAATTTTTTTTTTCCTCTTTCGTATCGATTCTTTATATACTTGAAGAATCATCGCCGAACGATAACAATGTTTCCTTTTTAGTAAAGGGTTCTAATAGAACCCTTGCAGTTCGGCAGACCCCACGTTGACACGAGTTGTAACGTGTCATCAACATGAGTTGATGTAAGGGAATTTAGAGATCTTTTTTTTTTAGATCTATGTTCTATCGAGATAGGGCCATTTTTTTCAGGGTCGTTATTTCGAATGATGCAGGATGCGTCAACAAGCTTTATCCATTTGTTCCATATTCAGATGGAGTGAGTCTATAATAAATATGCCATTTGCGCGGAACTTATTAATCTCTCGGAGGAAAAAAAGGCTTATGTATCCATAAGTTTAATTATGTCTTTTTGGGTATATCTCGTAAGGTTAAAGGACTATCAAATCCTATGTCCTATACTTACCTAGATGATGAGACAATTAGAATAAATTTGAGGCTCTCGGATCTATCAACCGAAATACTTAATATTCAACAGTATTGGTAGAAAATGTTCAAGGGCGAATCAACCTAAGTTTTCAAAAATTTGAAATGAATAATAAAAAGATATTTATAAATGAAAATCACTGGGTCATAGAGACAATAAGAAATAGGCGGAATATAAGAGTTTCCGAACTGTATAGGACTATACGGGCTCGAACCGTAGACCTTCTCGGTAGAACAGATCAAACTTCTTATTATCAAAATGATTTGAACTGTTCCAAGAACCCAACATGCATTTTTATGGCATTGGGCTCTTTCATTAATTAGTGGATTGATCAGTTAGTCTGATCATTCTTTTATTTCCATAAAAATAATAATATGGCTCCGTTTGCTTCAAACGCAAATTTTGTCTTGTCAGAAGCAATCCCAAAGTTATTCAAAAGGTTCCCTTGACGTAGGTCTGTCATGCTCAGACATAGCATTTACTCATATGACACTTTATACACCTCAAAGTGTCATAGAGCTAAAAGAATAATTCTCCGTATTCTACTCATTACGCCTTACATTGAATGAACCCGAAATTTACCATATCAACTAGATTTATAGTTTTAATCAGAACTAACTTCATCTTTGTCATGCTATTGTTCTTCCGAGTAAGACTATTTAATAAATATTTTATGGATTGGACGAACGAATAAAATCTCCTGAAAACCATTGGCGCACGTGTAAACGAGGTGCTCTACCAAGCTGAGCTATAGCCCTTTTGAAAATATACTAACAAAATAGTTAATTTTTGTCAAGATGTATATTATACTATTTAGTTAGGGGCATATTGTTTAATATGTTTAATTCTACCTATAATCGTTTACGACTCTATCTATGATTATAAATAACCCACTTAACTCAGTGGTTAGAGTATCGCTTTCATACGGCGAGAGTCATTGGTTCAAATCCAATAGTAGAAAAACAAACTTATTAGATGCCATTGAGTTATCAATGGCATCTAATAAGTTTGTTTTTCTACATTTTCATGTTAAATAATGAATTTATTTCCAGATCATTATCGAAGTTGAACTTTATAAAGAAAAGAGATTACTAAGTAAGTTAAAAGTGGTAACTTCACTCTCAGTTATTATTGACTGATCAACTCAGTATAGAATATTTTTGTGTTTTTTTATACTTTTTTGCTAGTATTAGCAATTTGAATCAATCTCCTTTTTTATTTATTTTATATTATTATGAGAACCAATCCTCTTGTTCTTGGGGTTTCCGCACTTGTAGAAAAGAAGACAGGACGTATTGCTCAAATTATCGGCCCAGTACTAGATGTATCTTTTCCTCCAGGTAATATGCCTAAAATTTACAATTCCTTAATTGTTAAGGATAATAACACAAATGGTCAGCCAATTTGTGTTACTTGTGAGGTACAACAATTATTAGGAAATAATAAGGTTAGAGCTGTAGCTATGAGTGCTACAGATGGTTTGATGAGAGGAATGATAGTAATTGATACAGGAGCTCCACTGAGTGTTCCAGTTGGTGAAACTACTCTCGGAAGAATTTTTAATGTTCTTGGAGAACCTGTCGATGATTTAGGTCCTGTAAATGCTCTAACAACATCTCCTATTCATAGATCTGCTCCCGCCTTTACACAGTTGGATACAAAATTTTCAATTTTTGAAACAGGCATTAAAGTAGTGGATCTTTTAGCTCCTTACCGCCGTGGAGGAAAAATTGGATTATTCGGGGGAGCTGGAGTGGGTAAAACAGTGTTGATTATGGAATTAATCAACAACATTGCTAAGGCTCATGGAGGTGTTTCTGTATTTGGCGGAGTAGGAGAACGTACCCGTGAAGGAAATGATCTTTACAAGGAAATGAAAGAGTCGGGAGTAATTAATGAGCAAAATATATCAGAATCCAAAGTAGCTCTGGTATATGGTCAAATGAATGAACCACCAGGAGCTCGTATGAGAGTTGGTTTAACTGCTCTAACCATGGCTGAATATTTCCGAGATGTAAATAAGCAAGACGTACTCTTATTTATTGACAATATCTTCCGCTTTGTCCAAGCAGGATCGGAGGTATCAGCATTATTAGGCAGAATGCCTTCCGCTGTGGGTTATCAGCCAACTCTTAGTACGGAAATGGGCTCTTTGCAAGAGAGAATAACGTCTACCAAAGACGGATCTATAACCTCCATTCAAGCAGTTTATGTACCTGCAGACGACTTGACTGATCCTGCTCCTGCTACAACATTCGCACATTTAGATGCTACTACTGTACTATCAAGAGGATTATCTGCCAAGGGGATCTATCCAGCGGTAGATCCATTAGATTCAACGTCGACTATGCTCCAACCTTCGATCGTGGGCGAAGAACATTATGAAACTGCGCAAGGAGTTAAACAAACTTTGCAACGTTATAAGGAACTTCAAGACATTATAGCTATTCTTGGACTGGATGAATTGTCAGAAGAAGATCGTTTAACCGTAGCAAGAGCACGAAAAATTGAAAGGTTTTTGTCACAACCTTTTTTTGTAGCAGAGGTATTCACTGGTTCCCCCGGTAAATATGTTAGTTTAGTAGAAACAATTAGAGGTTTTCAAATGATCCTTTCAGGAGAATTAGATGGTCTCCCTGAACAGTCTTTTTATTTAGTGGGTAACATTGATGAAGCTACCGCGAAGGCTATGAACTTCAAAGAAATTTAATATTATAAAATGAACCTAAATCTTCGTGTACTGACTCCCAATCGAGTTGTTTGGGATTCAGAAGTTCAAGAAATAATTCTAACTACCAACAGTGGTCAAATTGGTGTGTTACCCAATCATACTGCAATTGTAACAGCTTTGGATATAGGAGTGATGAAAATACGTCTCAATGCCCAGTGGTCGACTATGGCTTTAATGGGTGGTTTTGCTAAGATAGACAATAATGAAATAACATTATTGGTCAATAATGCAGAAAGAGGTATTGACATTGATCCTCGAGAGGCTCAGGAAACTTTTAGATTAGCTAAAGTTGATCTTGGACGAGCTGAAGGCAAGAAACAAGCAATCGAAGCTGATGTAGCTCTCAAAAGAGCTAGAACACGACTAGAGGCTGTTGATGCTATTTTGCCAAAATAAATTGTAATATCTACGCAATATTTTTATTCGAAGTAGATACATAACGATCATAAAGAAGTCTTCGAGTTGTCGATACCTAGATTTCCCCGTATTGCCCATACCCTCTGGGAAATATTTAAATTGAGCCATATTCCATTTTTTTTTATGTATTTTTATGTACATTTCTCATTTTTTTCGTATTAAATTATTAATTATATTAATATATGCTTCTTCTATATATATATATACCTATATATATTAATATAGTTTTCTACACTTATGAATAGAAGTCAAATTAATGACCTTTAGATACTTAAAAAATAAAATAGAAAAGTCCTCGGGTCAATAGAAATAAGAAATTGGGTTGCATCATACATACATAACATGATACAATATTATTTGAAAATAATAAAGGATAAAATTGTTTTGTTTTGCATATTATAATTCTTTACGTTCCACACTCATGTCGAGTAGACCTCGTTCTTGATAAGAGCTATTAACTAATAAATCATAGGGAGGGACTTATTTATGTCACCAAAAACAGAGACTAAAGCAAGTGTCGGATTCAAAGCTGGTGTTAAAGATTACAGACTAACTTATTATACTCCACAATATCAGACCAAAGATACTGATATCTTGGCAGCATTCCGAGTAACTCCTCAACCGGGAGTGCCCCCCGAGGAAGCGGGAGCAGCAGTAGCTGCCGAATCTTCCACTGGTACATGGACCACTGTTTGGACCGATGGACTTACCAGTCTTGATCGTTACAAGGGACGATGCTATGATATCGAACCCGTTCCTGGAGAGGAAAATCAATTTATTGCCTATGTAGCTTACCCCTTAGATCTTTTCGAAGAAGGTTCTGTGACTAACCTGTTCACTTCCATTGTAGGTAATGTCTTTGGATTCAAAGCCCTACGAGCTCTACGTCTGGAAGATCTACGAATTCCTCCTGCTTATTCAAAAACTTTCCAAGGCCCACCACATGGTATCCAAGTGGAAAGAGATAAATTAAACAAATATGGTCGTCCTTTGCTGGGATGTACTATAAAACCAAAATTGGGCCTATCTGCCAAAAATTATGGTAGAGCCGTTTACGAATGTCTCCGTGGTGGACTTGATTTTACCAAGGATGATGAAAACGTGAATTCCCAACCATTCATGCGCTGGAGAGATCGTTTCTGCTTTTGTGCAGAAGCAATTTATAAAGCTCAGGCTGAGACGGGTGAGATTAAGGGACATTACTTGAATGCTACTGCAGGTACATGTGAAGAAATGATGAAAAGAGCAGTATTCGCCAGAGAATTGGGAGTTCCTATCGTCATGCATGACTATTTGACTGGAGGTTTCACGGCAAATACTTCGTTGGCTCATTATTGTCGAGACAACGGCCTACTTCTTCACATTCACCGCGCAATGCATGCAGTTATTGACAGACAAAGAAATCATGGTATGCATTTCCGTGTACTAGCTAAAGCACTGCGTATGTCTGGTGGAGACCATATTCACGCTGGTACTGTAGTAGGTAAACTTGAAGGAGAACGAGAAGTTACTTTGGGTTTTGTTGATTTATTGCGTGATGATTTTATTGAAAAAGACCGAAGTCGTGGTATTTATTTCACTCAAGATTGGGTCTCTATGCCGGGTGTCCTGCCTGTAGCTTCAGGAGGTATTCACGTTTGGCATATGCCTGCTCTGACCGAGATCTTTGGGGATGATTCTGTATTACAGTTTGGTGGAGGCACTTTGGGACATCCTTGGGGAAATGCACCTGGTGCAGTAGCTAATCGGGTCGCATTAGAAGCTTGTGTACAAGCTCGTAATGAAGGACGTGATCTCGCTCGTGAAGGTAATGAAGTGATCCGCGAAGCTACTAAATGGAGTCCTGAATTAGCTGCCGCTTGTGAAGTATGGAAAGAGATCAAATTTGAATTTGATACGATTGATACGTTGTAATAAAGTAAGTAATCAACGGACTTTCGTCTGTTTGGTCCCTTAATCGAACCAAACTCGGCCCAATCTTTTAAGATTGAGCCGAATACTGAATGGATGGGAATAGATACCTAGGTATAAATATTTACCTCTATCTAGAAATAACTTATAGATATAAATCATGGATCATTCGGTGAGGGGTTGGTTCGGAAGGGATACAATTTCTTATAGTCCCTAACCATGGTGTCCGAAATGTTGTTTTGGACAAAATAAATTAAATCTTCATGATTTAACAGATTTATCTAATTTCTTCTAATCTATCTAGATGATAGCTAATTCGTAAATCAGCTTTGTCCACGAAGAAGGTAAATAGATAATACAGTAGAATGGACTTCCAATCCAACAATTCAAAGTATCTATTTCAATATTTAATTCTGCTATTGTGTAAAGTTAAAAGTTGTACATTAACGATGAAATAAAGGAGACAAGTAAAATGGGTGAAGAAAACAAGGATCGTGAATATATTGAAGAAAAAGTTGAAAAAGACATAGAAGAAAAAGTTGAAAAAGACATAGAAGAAAAAGTTGAAAAAGACATAGAAGAAAAAGTTGAAAAAGACATATTCGATCAAAAAAAATATAAGCATTTGTGGGTTTTATGCGAAAATTGTGAGAACGTTACATATACTAAATCGTTAGTAGAAGAATTCAAAGGTGTTTGTCCACAATGTGGAGAAACTCTGCTAATGACTAGTTCAGATCGAATTGATCTTTTAATTGATTCTGGTACTTGGTTCCCCATGGACGAAGATTTCTCTTCTCTAGATATTCTAAATAAAAAAGATAAGATGCATTTTTTTAACATTGTAGCGGTTCGAGAGATTTCAAAATTATTTTACGATATAATTTCTCATAAATATTATAATAATTCTTATAAGACGTTTAAAAGGTTAGTAGGATTCAACAATACTATTGTTAATATCCTTAGGGTTGTGATAGATAAGAAAAAAAGAGAATATTTGACACATTATTTTTATGCTGGTAAAAAATTACCTCTTGAGATGCTGCAAGACATTATTTCTCGAAGTTTGGAAACGGTTCAACTATTAATGGTTGAAATAGGTATAAAAATAAAAGATGAAATCACTAAAGAGAGGGAACTCCATAAAAAAGTACATAGCTATATTATAGAACATTTAGCTCTATTTAATATGGATTTTTTTGATAGATTATCAAAAAAAGATAGTATATTTTTATATAGATTTGCTATATCTAAAAATGCATATAAAGAAAATTTCGTTGGTAACCCTCTTTTACTTTCTTTTAAAGGTTTTAAAGATTTTGATTCTATTCAATCTTCCTATATAAAAAAAAAAGCGAAAAATGTACATATACTTTGCGAATTACGTCAAAAATTAGCTGACGTAGGGTATGAATTGCAGGTAATGATGATAAATTTATTGAAAATAAAACAAGACTATGCTGAGCACTATGGAACGTTTATTGACGATGACGACGACCCGTCTAAGAACACAGACAAATTTAGAACGCTTCGTGATGATGTATTTCACGAAATAGAGAAATCCTATTTCCATAATATGTATTTTGAAATCGAAAAATTTCTTGACCTTTTTGAAGAAGGGCTCTTCGGAGTAGTCAAATTAGACGAAACAATTGGGTCTAATAATTCAGAGGTGACAGAGTCGAAGTGTAATCCAGAAGAAGAATTTTGTAATATAGAAGAAATAGAAGAAGAAGATTATATATATGAATATGAACAAAAAGATGATCAAAATGAATGTCCTAAACGAACAAATGATAATAATGAAAATGGACGTCCAACTCTAAAGTTAAATGGATGTTTTAGACAAACAAATGATAATAATCAAAATGGACGTCCAACTCTAAAGTTAAATGGATGTTTTAGACAAACAAATGATAATAATCAAAATGGACGTCCAACTCTAAGGATAAATGGATATCCTAATCCAACTCTAAAGGTAAATGGATCATTTAGAAAAACAAATGATAATAATCAAAATGGATGTCTTATAAAGAGACGTCATAGAGACGGTATATCTTACCAAGATTATGTTTCTTTAGAGTTTGATCAGAATAAAAATATAATTAGAAAAGATACTTCTATAGAAGATATATCTGATATAGAAGATATATCTTACGAAGATTATAACGATTCCTATCAAAAAGAAACAGGTTTACCCGACGCTATTCAAACAGGCATAGGTCGAGTAAATGGTATTACTGTCGCACTGGGAGTTATGGATTTCAAGTTCATGGGAGGCAGTATGGGCTCGGTAGTAGGTGAAAAAATAACCCGTTTAATCCAGCATGCTACTAAGAATTATCTTCCAGTAATTCTCGTATGTGCTTCTGGCGGAGCGCGTATGCAAGAAGGAAGTTTCAGTTTAATGCAAATGAGTAAAATAGCTGCTGCCTTGCATACACATCAAAAGGAAAAAAATTTGCTATATATTTCTATTCTAACATCTCCCACAACTGGTGGAGTGACTGCTAGTTTTGGTATGTTGGCTAATTTCATAATTGTCGAACCTAATGCATACATTGCATTTGCAGGTAAAAGAGTAATTGAACAGACATTAAATCAGATAGTAGAGGAAGAATCTCAAACGTCTGATTCTTTATTTGATTTTGGAATGTTTGATGTCATGGTTCCACGAGCTATTTTAAAAAAGTTTTTGAGTGAGATAGTTAAAATAATAACTTCAGGAATTGAAAAGTCTGAATAATTAAGTAGATCCCAAAAACAAGTCGAACTTTTTTGGCTTGTACATACTTAAAAATTTGATCAAGTTTTTAAGTATGTACAAGTGTTATTATAGGCGCACAACTAATATCAGACTCTCGTTGTTAAAGAGTGACTAATGACTATTACATTGATAATATATTATTATATATAAATAGGAGGAACAGTCTATTATGGCTACAGCAGACCCAAGTATTCCAAAAGTACCGTTTAAAGAACCCAAGGAAAAGAAGGGAAAGAAGAGATTTATCATGGGTGAAGAACAAAAAGTCATCATTGAAAAAGAAGACAAAGAAGAAGACGAAGAAAAAGACGAAGAAGAAGAAAAAGAAGAAGAAGAAGAAAAAGAAGAAGAAGAAGAAAAAGAAGAAGAAGAAGAAAAAGAAGAAGAAGAAGAAGAAGAAGAAGAAAAAGAAGAAGAAGAAGAAGAAAAAGAAGAAGAAGAAGAAGAAAAAGAAGAAGAAGAAGAAGAAAAAGAAGAAGAAGAAGAAGAAAAAGAAGAAGAAGAAAAAGAAGAAGAAGAAAAAGAAGAAGAAGAAAAAGAAGAAGAAGAAAAAGAAGAAGAAAAAGAAGAAAAAGAAAAAGAAAAAGAAGTAGAAAAAAAAAAAGGTAAAAAAAAAGGTAAAAAAAAAGAAGACAGTTGGGTCGAAGTATTCTATCAGCTATTTCGCGGGGGAGTGCTTTTTTTAGGTAAGCCACTCGATGAAGAGAGTGCGAGTCTAATAATGAAAAGTATGGTCTATTTAAATCAAGAGAATAGGGGAGAAAAAATAATGTTTTTTCTTCACTGTCGGGGTGGAGCAATGGCATCGGGAGTCGCTCTTTATGATCTTATGCAATACGTAACAGGACATATAAATACAATAGGCGTCGGTTTAAATGCTTCGATGGGAGCTTTTGTCCTACACGGGGGGACTCGTGGTAAACGGGCAGTAAGCGAAAATGGTAGAGTTATGATTCACCAACCTTTTATGTCTCCTTATGATAGTGATAAGGATAAGGATAATGATAATGAGGAGGAGGACTCCACCGATTTCAAGTTTGAAGATCCTGGCTTCGAGGCATTTTATCTGCGCTATTTGCGGCAGTATATTACAAGTACATATCTAGAAACATCAAAAATGGATTATTTTATGGTCCATAAGCTAATGGAAAGAGATCATTATCTGGATCCAGATACAGCGGTATCTTTCGGCATTGTCGACCAAGTTGGCGCAGTTGGCCTTTGGCCTCGACGTAAAAAGAAATCAAATGCTAAAGATGATAAATCATATGTTAAAGTTAAAAATGGTTAATATGGTAAAGATGATGACGATGGTAAAGATGGTGAAGATGATAATTCGTAATTCAAACGGTTTATCTATAAATTATTAATTAGTTAATTAAAGTTATATTAGTAACTTTAACACTGATATTAAAGTTATATTAGTAACTTTAACACTGATATTAAAGTTATATTAGTAACTTTAACACTGATATTAAAGTTATATAATATAATGATATATATAATTAATAATAACTTTATTATTAATAACTTTAATATCAGTGTTATTACCCCTTAGAAATTCATATAATTTCTAAGAGGGTTTCTTAATGATTAATGATTTTTCTTTATAAATAGAATTTGCATTCTAGTAATAAAAAAAAATATAAATATACAATTTAAATTTATATTACTCCTTATTAAAATATAAGTAATATAAATATTACACATCAAAAATCAAAAAATAATCTTTGTATTCTTATTCTTAAAAATAAATTATAAATTCAATGATGCAGATATTAGTTTAACATATCAACATAGAATTTGATCCTATCAACATAGAATAAAGAATAATAACACACATCGTACATTGCATAAGGAGTATCACTATGGTAAATAAAAACTATATTACAGAAGAGGGTGTCGTTACTGAAGCATTGGGTAACGGTATGTTTACGGTCCATTTGGATAGTGATCGTGACATTTTGACGTATGTTTCAGGAAAGATTCGATATAGGCGTATCCGAATCGATGTAGGGGATAGAGTAAAGGTCGAATACTCTCCTTACGATAAGAATAGAGGTCGTATCATTTATAGAAATCGCGGAATAGGAATAGATATCGATGAATGATGTTACTTACTTATTGATTGAACGAATATTAGATTAGGCTTACTCTGTTTTTCGCAAAAAAAATTGAATATGATCCTAGCCATTACAACTTCAAAGACCACAAATATGAAAATCCGTGCTTCTGTTCGTAAATTTTGTGATAAGTGCCGCCTAATTCGTAGGGGAAAACGCCTTCTGGTCATTTGTTACAATCCGAGACATAAACAAAGACAGGGATAA